GTAATTATACCCCTTCTTCATTCTTGGACCTCGTTTCTTAATATTGTGACTCTTCCATGCTGTGTCTCAGGAACCTTTTCAATACGGTCCGGATTGCTAGCTCCCGTTCATAGTTTTGCTACAGATGATACACGAGGAATCTTTTTATGGCGGTTCTTCCTTCTAATGACCGGCATATCTATGATTCTTTTCTCCCAGATGAAGCAGCAGGCATCGGTCCGTAGAACCTATAAAAAAGAGATGGTTGTGGCGCGAAGTACTCTTGTGCACCTACGGCACTCGGCTCGCGCGCAACCCCGCCCCGTTATGTTATGGAAGAATTGAACTTCTTGCTGGGCTTGGTATTAAGAGCCAGCAATTGGCTGCTGGATTTCGACCCGAAACTAGAAAAAGATCGCTTCGGGGGTCACTATGGCGTGGCTGAATGTAGAGCAGTCCGCCCCTAAAGCGTTTGATCAGTATATTTTTTAGAACTTCGGAAGATGGTCAAGGTAGCTTGCTTCCAAGCCACTGCACTAGATGCGCATGTAGTCATAGTAGTCGGCTCAGAATGCCTCTGTTCTATACTCAAATCCCCCTTCGAATGAATGGGGAATTACGTCGATCTTTGATCTGCAGAATAAGGCCTACGAGCTCTCTGTTTTAGTTTTATGGCAGAGAAAGATAGCTCCTGCCTCCTGAGGTCCTTACAGGGACGGGTCAAAAACTTCTTTTTTTATTGAATTTACGCGGGGGAAGAAAGAACTAACTTCGCTTCTGGCTTTCCTGATCTCCAGCTAAAGAAGAAAGAGAGATGGGTTCGTTCATCAATTCAAAAACGCTTGTTTCGTACCTTTAAAAGCAAATTTGCTGCTCGAAGAATAGAAATCTGGCCTAATGGGCTTAGAGTTGTATCAGTTGGCTATTGGTATATAATAACTTCTTTTGCAATTGGTTCTCTTTCTTTTCCAGAATCAAAAAAGTCCTTTGGTCGCGATCAAAAATCAAAGGCAGAATAACGAGCTGAGAAAGGGGGCAAAGCGGAAGGAAGAGAGGCTAAGCACTAGGCGTTCCGATCGATGCTTAGTTCACTCCCAAGAAATAAAAAATCGTTTACCATTGGCCCTATAATCATAAGAAAAGCCGTACTCCTCCCATACTCTGGTGAATAATTTAATTGCCTCAGTCCGATCAACTTATATTATTAGTCAGTAGCTTGCTTGAGATTTGGAATTAGAGGGGACAATAGCAAGTGACGGTTTCATTCCTTATGACTTCTTACTACTAACTAGGGCTAGGGTTTAGTTTCTGATATAACTGAAATCCTACGATGAACTAAACGAGACTTATGGAGGGACTAGCTTTGCTTGCTCCCCTGTGATGAAGGAAAGCTAACTAGCAAACTCTGCTTCTCCGTCCTGGAATCCAATGCAACCTTCGACCGACCTCTCCAGGTGACCCGACAAGGTAAGCAAGTGAACTCCCAGCATCTAATCCCTCTCCTTCGGACCCTCTATTCCACTCCCTTCTGAGCCCACATCTCCATGTCCTATCGATGCTGATCTCTCCCCTAGCTGGCCATATATTGCATCTCCAACTACAGGTAAGAAGCTCCATCCGAGGGAAGATAAGCCATCTACGAGACCATTCCTGCGAATGAACAGAGCACTTTCGAAACCTCTTATCGAGACCCCATCTCCTGCTAATTATTCATCTGGTGGCGAAGGGCGACTCCACCTGCTAAGCAGGCCAAGCTTTCTATTCCCTTCCAGCAAGCAGCTGATAGCCATCAGTCACGGCTCCATAAGGCAATAAATTGGGTCAATAGCCACCATCAAAAGAAAGAAGGAAAGGAAGCTGCCTAAGCCCTTCACTAAGACCTGGCGAACTACCACCCTCCCTCTCTTGATATCGAATCCAGTGGAAGCGCCACCCTCTTCTTATCTTTCTTCGTCTCCTGGCCCTGAATAGAAGCTCCAAAGTCCAAGCTCTCCTGCTCCTGTTTCTGGATTCCTCTGCTCTTGATGAATGGAATGACCCCAACTGCTGCTATCGATGAAGTTCTTTCTGTCCCTCGATCCGACCTTTTTAGGTATAAGAATAAGAATAAGAACAGTGAGCCATCTCTTGCAATCTATGAACCTGGACCCGAACCATCTTATCTAATACCTTCGAACGAAGACCTTGGAAACCCATTCTTTCACCTCTAACGATAAGGGGGGCGGGATAGCTGGTTGTCTTCCCGGGCAAGCGAGTAAGTAGGAAGCTCTTTTTCAAATGGCAAGTAGGCAGGCCGTGAGCTAGCCAATAAGTGTAAGATGTATTGATAGTTCAGTGAAGCCAATGAGTATGGCAATCCGGTTCCAGCTGCTTGCTGGATAGCCGAAGATAGATTGACTTTGGGCTGAACTTGAAATTCGGTCTTGCTGAGGCGGCAAGGCCATTCTTGGACGTACGTTGAATATCCACTTTGCTGACTTGTCTTGTACTAGTACCTATTCTCCCCTGGAGAGGTCCAGGAGGGACCTCATCATGCCCCTTCCCTTGCCTTTATTCAATTTCTAAGCCAGATTGCATGACAAGCACACGATGCAACATACTCAGCTTCGTAGAAAGCGTCACAATCGGTTCTTTCTTGAAACTCCATGTAAAAGCAGTATTTACAAGATAGAAAAGAAAGCCAGTAGTACTTTTTCTATCATCCAAGTCTCCAGCCCAATCACTATCAAAATAATCCAAAAGTCATAACTTCTACGAAGCTGAATAGAATAACCTTCAAGTGTGTCACCCGGCCTCACATGCGCATCTCTTGATCACAACCCTTAACGTAACGGTAACGGTCTTTTCTCTCCAAATCCGTCTATTTCCCCGTCCTTCTTTCTGGGGGAACTTTCTTCTTGTATCTCTTAAATGCTTGAGAGAGCCTTTTTCAAGGAAAAGCTAGTAGATCCGCCTTAGATTCTTTTTTCGCCTCTTTTCTTTCGGGTACGGGTAGTAAGTGAATGAAAGAACGACAATCATAGTCTCAATTCCTCTGACGCGATGTCAGCGGCAGTCTGACTTTTTAGGAACTGAGAGCGCTAACTTCCTGTCGGGATCAATCTCGGATTCTGCTTCTAAAGCTGTCTTGATTCTTGATAAGGGCGTCCCTCTAAGTTGATTGGTGAACCTAAAAGTGGCCTTGGTAGGCTCGAGTTTCTTTCTTTAAATGAAGTGGTTTTTGCCACGATACGATAGAGGAAAAAGGAATGAATGGAGAGGTAGCAGCAGCTGGATCGAATCATATAAGATGGTCTTCCCATCACTCTTTCCTCGTCAGCGAGGGTCGAGTATTGATATACAATAAAAAGCCCGGGCTGGCACCCTGCTTTGCTAGTGCGGAAGCGTATCAATAAAGATACCCAGCGTCTTTACTATAAGTTACTCGGATTAGCTCTTGGCTTGGGATTCTTATTGCATGCAGGGCTGACTTTCTTTCTTGTGCCCGCGAGACCCGAGCGCCATTCCCATCTTTTAAGAGGGCAAGGCCACCCGCTACTTCAGTTCTTGACCCAGAAAGAAAGGGACATTAAGCGAGGAGCTACGGTGTCAGGATCCATAGGATTTATCTAGTAGAAAGGGTCTGCTGGCTAGAAGCACAGCACAATAGGATCCGTCTCGTTCCCCAGGTGCTAGCACCGAAGATGGGCTATTGGTTGCCTTCACTACCAATGTCATGCTCCGATCCAGCCTTTGCCGCTGGAACAAGGAGAAGCCGGGGAAGGTGAGATTGATAGTACTGAAGATGCTTTCCTCTTGTCCCTAACTGTGAATCTATTGGGAAAAATTCTTTTGGTCGGGATTTTTTCACGGGACTCCATTTTCCGGACCACAGCTAGTTTGAACGAAAACCCGGGAATTTTTGAAGCAAGTTTGAGTTTTCTCATTTTTGCTTTTTTTTTCGGAAAGAAAAAAGAATTGTCGGACCTCCCTTCCCTAAAACGGGCTGATGAGCTTTTCCAGCTATACGAAAGGCCAAAGTGAAAGTTTTGAAATAGTCCCGGTTACTAACTTTTTTATTATATGAGAGTCAGCGGTTGGTCCTGCACCAAGCCTTTAATGCTGAATTGGTTCTATCTTTTTCCTTTTGATTAGGTGAGTTATAGTTATGTCAAAGGTCCATGAAGGCCATTGGAAGCCTATCAAGCTGTCTAGAGTAGGTCCTGAAATTGACCATTTCTTTATGATTTCATCTTTTGTACCCTGTAGTGAGAATGAGGCTCAAGTTAGCGTTAGCCTTTAAGGAATGAAGAAGTGAGAATTCTCTTTTAAGGAAGGGATGTTCGCTCTGGAATTGCTCTTCCGGTAACTGGTAGTCAGCACCTTCGGTCCGGGTTACAACCTGACCTCACTTACTAAATGGAATAACCAGAGGGACATTCCTACTTCCAGAAGGAGGGGCTTGAATAGTAAGAGCAAGACAGCCTGACTTAAATGCCAGTACTCCCGCTCCGTGGGGTATGAAAGGGGTAAGCTGCTAGAATCTCTTGCCAGTAAAAGAAGAAGGTTTTCGAGGATTACAAAAAGCCTACAAGTAGGCAGGACTTTCAGTTACAATGTCTAGGTTGGGAAAGCCTTTCTAAAGCCAATCGATTATCGGATTTCACCAACCCAACTACCACTACCAGGGTATTCCTAGATCCGCTCTCAGATCGCATTCCAGTCTTCAATCAAACGGAATGAAAGCAGGAGATTGATTAGCTATAGTAGCTGCAAACAAATCTCGTGACGGTGATCAAACAGCATTAGCTACGTTTCGTCTCTTGACGAGTCCTTACCCCCAGATCGAAACGTTACGATTCACTCCGGTGCTGCTTGCTGGTGGAGGTTGGGATCAACTATGAATAAGAAGTCGAAGAAGTAAAGACTCCCTAGATCCGCCTCTTACTTACCTACCTTCCCTGACTAGCTAGTTTGGTTGGTATCTATGGATACCTCCTTTTCGGCTCATACATCCATCCTTGAGTTCGCTGCTAAACGAAGACGGAAAGGGATAGCTGAGGGGGGCAAAAAGATCGATTCGGTTTGGACGCTCATCTCGGACAGCTGGTAAGGCTGACAGAGACCGTTTCATAGTCATAAAATTGGGAACTACGATCACGAGGTTGAGAGAATTCAAGGGATTCGCCTCTCAGGTCCGTGGTCTAGCGATCCAGAGGGGAAGTGGTATTCGAAGCCAGGTAGACCCGTTCCGTGTGGTGTGCTCATTCCAAAAGAACTATGGAGTTCAGGGTTCCACCTGACCTGACATCAACTCGTATAGGTATAGGGATGAATTGAATAGAGAATCGGGTCAAGGCACTAACTTTTTTCGCTTACCCTTCATAGAATGGCTCTATTTATATAGTTTACGCTTACGAAATGAAGCCCGCCAGTAAAAGAAATGGGGGGAGCGAAGGAAGGGGAAGCTTGGATTCTGAAAATGGAGCTGGTTGTTTTCCATGAGATGGCGCTGTGTTAGGGTTACCTGTGGGAACGACAGAGAGGGGGGAAGAAGATGTTGTTGATGAGCTGGACTTGACCAGGCTTACTGAGGAATCCACCCTCGCATCCACGTGATGTTCCTTGGATACCAAGGCCAAAGCCAAACGATTGGACTGCTTTTCTGGGCCTGGACCTACTTTAGAGAGGTCTTTCGGCTTGGACATGACGTTTGCTTGATATTGGGCGGAGTGGGCTTTGTTTGCTGCTTTGCAGAGACTAGGCTAGGCCACGTGAATTGACCTCACCCATCACATCATCTTGGGAAGCTCCTCCCTCCTCAACAAGCTCCACCTCCAGAATATCTAGAACCGTTTGGGATTGGACTAGATTGGTTCACTCAATATCCTATATAAAGGAGAAAGGGCCAAATCATATATAATGATATAATTGAAATTAAAGTTATGGACTCATTTTATAGATATGTTTATGTCTTATCAAGAAGCCCAAAAACTCTTTGATCTCTATACTTTAGAAGAGTTGAGGAATTTCCTGGAGCTCTTTCTTTCCATTTCTTTTCTGGTGTAAAACCCTCCCTATCAATACTTCCTTGCTATTCATTGACAAGAGTTGTAGGGACAAAAATGAGTAATCGAACCCCTTAGACCCTTTTGCATACTTCGATCTACAAGGCTTTAATCGATGCTTTTGTCAAGGCTTTTGTCAAGGCGGCTCCTCATATGAAATCCTGAAAAATAGAAATAGCCCATAAAATGACAGCCATCAAAAGGCCTAAGTCCATATTCTAGCCTCGGTCTGTCCAAATTCAGCGGTCTCTACCCAAGTAGCTCTGGCCCATGATCCAAGGGACCTGCAACCAGTTAATCATTCTTTCTTTATTTTCCAACCACTCGGGCAATCATGCTTGTTTTATCTTCCAACCAATCCCTTTGATTCCGTTTCTGCAGCAGTATATAATCTCGGTCCCTTACCTTGATGCCTACAGCTCAATCTTTTTTACAGTGATGGCAATAATATGCGAAATACTGTTTTTTCTTTTTCTTGGGTTGTTTCTGAATGGCATCATAGCTACACGAGGGAAAGCGATGCTGCCCACTCTGCCGGGGGCCGCTTTCTTCCCCTCAAAAATGCCAGTTCCACCATCAGGGCCCAGCAAGCAGCATAATTCTGTTCCGAGGCTGCGTTTCATTCCAGCACCAGTAGTATATGGTTCGAAGCGCCTTGTTCCATCCGGCGCGAATCCCTTCCATCACTAGTATAGTGGAGGTGTTATTTGTATTGCAATAATGAATAAATGTACGAACACAAATAATGAGCAGACCAGCCCACTTTTATTTTATATGTGGGTTCATTTCATAATTTCTTTTTGTTTTGAATAAAGAAGCGCGCGTGTAACGCAGGTGTTTTTCTCGGTTGATGGATGGGATAAATGTCTATATCGCTTTATAATGTTATTGTTATGTTGATGCTATATTAAAGAATCTAATCTAAAAAAGTTGCTTAAAGTCCCATTCTTTATAATTGTCTTTCTCGTCCTAAATTAAATATTAAATAAAGTACGAACTTCAAGTTTTAATTGTTTACTCAACAGGAAGCGTCACAGCCTAGGTTTGGGCCACACCGAAGCATTCTATGTGTGTGCAGTAATAGTTTTCGAAATTTCCGAGGTAGGTTCTTTTTTAATCTAGAGCAATTTGCCTGCTTCTTTCTAGGCTATGGTTTACCTGTATCATGCAAATGTCCAACACTTAGGTGCTTTCTAAGATCCAGCTCAACTAAAGCAAGCATGTGCGGAATATCCCTTTCCCGGGCGGGAAAGCCCTTATTTTGTTCCATTCCAGGAGAAGAATGCCATGCCACTCAACCAGAGGCAGAGAAGCGGAATGGCAAGAAGCAGAGAAAAAGACAATGAAAAACAGAAGGATTAAAAGAAAAGGATCTCCCTTAGCCCTTCAAGAAAGCTGGCACACACGGAAAGAGACAAGGATTGAACATTAGTACTGGATTCTTGATCCCCTGATCTTGATATATGAATAGGACGGACGAAGTCAAAGACGAAGAGAGATCATAACAGGCACAAAAGGCCAATTAACAAAGCGAGAGTAGGGATCTCTTCTCTTCAGACGGGGAGGGCTCTTCCAGCACTCTTTCCAGCTAGAAGAAAGCAACCAACAAAGCCAGACAGCAATCAAGAGAGTGGGGCAGTCTCATCCCATGAAAGGTAAGGAAGGACTGCAGCTTTCCCGAGTGGAAGAGGTTCAATTCAATAGTTCCGACTCTGACTTTGAAGTGAAGCCCGGCCGGGTGAAGAAGCCTCAGCCCGAGCTTTGACTATGACTACGAGCAGTTGGGATCACATTCGAGGAGTAAAGTCAGAATGTAAGAAAGTAATGCAGTCAAGCAGTTACGGTAGTGGAAATTTTCCCTATCCAGGCCGACAACAGGCTCGCTACCGAGACGAAATGCCACTCTTGGCAAAACGGCCCTCCCGCTAGGTAAAGGAATTGACTTGCTAACAGCCAAACAAGGGATTCGACTCTTAGAATATGTAACTTTCCTAGACTAGTTCCAGGGCAAGAAGGTAAGCTCCTTGCTAGGATGCTAAAGAGAATGCTGCTGCTGCTTTATGGAATTGATTAAAGCTTAACTCCTATTTGCACTCCTACTCCTAAGCCAAGAAGGCAGTGAGCAAGGGGCCTAGCCATAAAGCCGTCAGTTGGAGATAGCGTGATGCGCCCAGTACTTGTTATAAGGGTAAGGGGAGGATGCGAGGCGAGTTACGTATACTTTTTTACGGGAGGCTGTTGGCGAGTGGAATAGAAAGAGTTCGTTGCATCAACAAAGTGGAGTAGTAAAGAGGAAAGAGCTGCGTATAGAGCTCCGGATTCTTTAGCAACTAGGAGAGCGGACGATTCTTTTTATTTCTAACCGCAGCTTGGCTTTCCTCCATCCCGGGCTTAAGAATGCCTTGAAAGCCAGAAACTATCTAACCATACCAGTCGTTCACCCAACCCAATAAAAACTTGCCCCCGCACTCCCACTACCAATGAGAGGACTGAAAGCGGCCTACTTGAGAAAGAGAAGAGTTTGTGAAGCTGACCTCCACACAAATAGACTCAGATGGTATTCCCTTTGTTGAGTGGGAGGAGGAGAGTCTGCTGCTAGCAAACAGCAGATACAGATTTTCTTTGATATCACGATTCGGTGATAGGAGGCCTACTCTCCTTGAGATTAGAGAGTGGTGCTCCAAGGCATGGAGCTTGACTGGTAAGATCTCTCTTTCTGCTCTAAAAAAAGGTTTGATTTGGATTCATTTTGAATGTGAAGAGAACAAAGTTTTGGAGAAGGGACAATATTGGGTATGGAAGACCGCGATGTTCTTGCATCGATGGTGCCCGGGGCTTGACTTGGACGAGTTGCTCCTATCGGCATGGGTGGTTTTGAGTGGGGTAGAGGAAATTCATTTTAGCAGTAAAAAGCATACGAAGAATGTTATAATGGAGAGTGCGGAAGATGGTCTATGGGAAACTCCAAGAAAAAAAAAGAAAGTAATAAGCAGGAGTCGATTCGATCTACTATGCCTTTCACTCGGTCTTTCTCGCCTTGGCTTTAAGCTTGAATTAAAGAAATGGATTATTGGGTCTGGGATCGATTTGATTGGAAAGTTCCTTGCCTCTTGTGCCGTGCGTGAGCTGTGCCTGCTTTTCCCTCAAAAAGCATTGAACCGCCTTTCCTCCAGTGAATAAATAGGCTAAACAACCGATCTTGCGACATCGATTTTTCCGATTTATCCTTTGAAATCAATGTCTCCACTCTCGCAAGGCGAGAGAAGCGTGGTAGCGCCTGTCAGCGCAGCTCTTTTTTTTTTGAACGGTACGAGCAGACCACTTAAGCAGATACCTAGACTTCCATTTTGAACTACCAAGCAAGGTAGTTGTATAGGCGGAATGGAGTATCCGTCATCGTAATCAGAACAAACTGAAGGAAGGAGACAGCACCAGATCAGCTTTCAAGAGAAAGCAAGAACCACTGAAAGAGGCCGTTTCGTATAATTACGCCAGCCAGCAAAGCAACTCATGCACTTGGAGCGAGCCACCTGGCGATTGAGGGGCAGTCATATGTTTATGTGAATAAATTATCCTCTCATCGATTACCGTAAGAAGACTTTCTCATTTAGAAAGAATGGCGAAAAAGGCCTCCTTGCATTGCCCAACTAGAGCGAAAAGCCTTATTGCGTTGCGGCCCTAAGTAGCTATGGGGTCTTGATGTACTTGGAACGAAGACCGCTTACCTGAGTATGGCGGTTCGGTAGCCGTTCAATGATAGCATGAGATCCTCGCTTCGGTTCCGGGCGTCATATGGCAATATCCGCTAACTCGAATCAAGGAATGAAAGTTAGCGGATGCTATAATCTATTCCTACGCTAAGGATATACGCTTTGTCTTACTTCTATGTCTGAGTCTGAGTTTAGGTTTTTCTCTTTTTTGGCTGCATGCTCCTGAATTAGTGATTCTTAACCCTCCTAGCCTATGCTCACCAGATTTTGGACTTCTTCAAAGTGTGGTACAGGACACCTTCATCAACAATCTCTGTTCAATTCATCAAGACTGCAGTCCCTGCCCTGTGAATGCGGGGAACCGCTCAATCGAGCTGCCAGTATTTACAGAGGAACCTCAATTTGATCCTTTAGAAGTCAAAAGGAAAAAGCTAGTTAAAGCGTCAGCTACTTATTTCGCAGCTATTTTGCTTAGTATAGCACTTACAGAATCACTTTCTTATTTAGGTATTTTACCATCTTAGAAGATCTTCTCAAAGCTGTACGATATGTTAATCGGATTCATACCTCCTACTATGATGCGGGAGCAGCTCTTGCATTATGTCTTTTCTTATGCCTCGGGTTTTCTCTTCCTCATGTAGACGCAAAAATCTTAAAATTCCTTAATAAAAAAGAATGCGTTGGCGTTCTTTCTTTTTTGAAGTGGATCCTCTTTTTCTTTGTTTGTTTAAAGGCTAGCTTTCCCGTTTTGGTTCAGTTACTCTTCTCTTCTATGATGCTCTTACTCCGATCTCGTAACTCATCAAGAAGGTAACGGTTTCACATCCAAATCGAATGCTAAAGGCTAGACGCTCTCCTTATCCCCCCTCCCCGTCAGCCTTAGTCTTATCCAACTCGAAAGAGAGTGAAGTGAGCCGTTGGCTATGCGGCACGAACGATAGAAGCAGAACTGACGGAGGGTTAAAGTCCAAAGGAAAGAGTTTTTTGAAGCCCTCCTACATTCCTCTGTGCTATAGGGCTTACATCTTTGGGAAGACAGATCATATAAGGGCCTTACCTACGCTCCAATATCTATATATCCCTTCTCTATTTGAATTTGAGAGTACACAAGCTTAGCTACTTACTTGTTGATTCGAATAGATCCACTGGGTATAATCAAAGTGTTCTCTACTTACGTGAAGTGATAGAAAGGGTCGACTCTCAATGAACTTCTCAGCCCTACTTTACCATCTTTCTTCTTTACTACACTCTGCTTGGATACTATTGAGACAGAAGCATACCTTTCACTTAGACACAAGGATTCTTAGATATCAACTACATGCCCTCTTATCTCTATATAGCTGCCACCTTCTCTCTTATTAGGGAGTGGCTAAGGTATTTATTGAATCTATTTCCTTTCTCCCTCTGTCTCGCTAGTCTTCCCAGTTACATGAAAAACAATAGAAGATAGAAAAAGGGAAAGCTACTAACACTCTATCTAAAAGGGAATAATGGTAAAATAAAAAGTCTTGGAGTTGAGGACATGAGTTCTTCTTACCAAGCATCCTTCACCTATAGGGTTTCATTTCCTAGGTAAGTGAGAGATTCCACAGAAAAAGAAGCAATGATATCTCTCTATAAGCTTGTTATCTTTCCTATTCTCTTGACTCAATCAAAAAGCTGCTTCACAGTCATACTACTACTACTACTACTCTTTCTACCTTTTTCAAGAACTTCCATAGCATAATAAGGAGACAATTCAGATAGATAAGAATGAAAGGATACAACCCTTTTTCTCATATAGCTTCCAGTACTTTACCAGCGGGATGGCAGTAAAACTTTTACTAAAGAATCCTTCTTTCTAAGACTAGGCTATCCAGTCAGATCCATACGCTTAGCCCTAGAGATTGTCTTATCTAATTTAATAGGCTAATCAGGCTAGTTACACATACTTTTCTAGCCAAGCAAGTTCTCTGATCAAAGGTTAACTTCCATTGCCCCTTTCTGAGTTAGATTACACTTATCCATCTACCTAACTGAGCAAGATAAGCTTGTCCATTCTAATGCAAAGAGCAAGGAACTAGTAGGAGCTAGTGGTAAGAGAGAATGTGCTAGATCTTTAGTGCTATATTTGTAGTTACCTCTTTTCCTCTATAGAGAGAGACCTTTGGACTCATTTTTTCTAAACTATTAGAATGACATCCTTGTTCTAGGGACAGGGTAAGGGAATACTAGAGACTTAGAAGTAAAGAGGACCGTGAGAAAGGCTTTTATTCCACTTGGGCCTATTGCGAGATCTAATATGCATAGAACTTTAATAACTTCAATAGAGAGTAGGTGGAGATATATCCTGTCTTAGAATTGTTAGGATCCCATTCCAACTAGAAAGTAAAGTATACCCTGGAAAGCTTTTTACACATAGAAGTTTCATTGAGTCTTTCTTATATGCTCAGTCATGTGCTCTGGAAAGGTCTTATCCACTTAGAGTAGAGAGTTCTCTTCCTAGGTTCAGTGCCTTATAGTGGGTTTTCATCAGACTCTTAAGCCTTAACGCTCTGACTACCTGTCTTTCTTTCTAGCTCTATAGGGAGGAGAGAATCTAAACAGCTGTACTGACAAGAGAGCACTATCCAAGGTTGGGTTCCACTTACTTGCTTAGCCTTTTCAAATTCAAAGTGAGTAGGGAAAGAGAAAGTTCAAAGATGTCTCACAACTCACAAGATCTGTTGGGAACAGCTTGAGGCCATTTGAGCGAAAGATTGAGCATTGGATCAAGAGAGTGCATTAGCCGGCTAAGTCGAAGCGTATCAATCCCAAGGTCGGCCTACAGATATCACTTTTAGGTCTTCTTCTTTCCAGCGGAGGGAGCAAGGCCATTCTGAGGCTCAACCCCTTAAAGCTTAAAGAAAGTACTGCTACACGCAATAAGCCAATCTATCTACATGATTCTCACATCTTGATCTTTCCACATTCGTATCATTGGGTAAAGCTTTTTTCTGCACTATTGCCAGTTACTTCAGCGCCTCTCTTTCTAGACCAGAAGGAATTGAGTCGATCGATGATTTACTCTTTTGCCGGTAGTCCTTCGTAGTGCTTCTCAACCTATATCCTGATCTATGGGACCCTCTTTGTATTTGTCTGTACGCCTATAAGAGAGGTTTCTATGGTGATTTTCGTTATGTAATCGATGTCCGCAGTCTCGCTTTCTGCTCATTCGTAGAGGGTATTTCTTCATTCTTCTTTTCTTTATATTATTTCTTCATTCTTCTTTTCTTTATATTAATAGTAGATAAATTGCTGGTTCTTTACCAGGAAGAAAGATGCTACTGTCACTAAGGGAATAGCTCCCCTTCTTGTCTCGCTTAGGTTTTTTTTTCTCGATGGGAAAAAATGAGTTTCTGTCCTACCCCCTTCGTGAGACCTAGTTGCTTTCCCCAAGTGAGTTTAGTAGCGGAGCTGAAAATAAGAGCCTTTTCTTGCAGAATCTAATCCATCCATCATAACGAAAAAGACTAGCTTCGGGCTTATCTATCCACGCTACGCTAGAGATGGAATCGACGTTCCCACATAAACTCATGCTTAGACGAACTTCTCGATGCACAGTCGTGGCAGGCTTCTCTGATTGGAACAATCGCTCTATTCCCTTTGCCTTTTATTTTAGGAGTAGGAGCCGCACTGTTTGGCTTTTCTTTTTATGGTTGGGAATACTTCGCAACAGGTCCTACGTAGATGCCCGGCAGCTTCAACAATTCTTTGAAAGGAGGCAGCCTTCTCTTTTAGCATCGAGTTCACTCATCCATGCCCTTGCCTTACCCGTACCCGACCGATTGGCTTGAAGCTTGATTCTCCTGATGTCAGAAAAGGTGTTCTATCGCATTCTTTTAGATATCCACGTGTGATACCTTCATTTAAGCAGCTTCTCAGCTAAGGGGGAGGCCAGAAGGAACAGCAGGGCAGAATAGACTACTATAAAGAGCTTCCACTTCTCTTTTCAAAAGGAGAACTCAATTCAAGGGGTATTCTAATCCTCTGGAAAAGAAGAAAGCAGCACTTTAGCGATTCCCAGTTCTTTACTAACTCAGTGTCGATCTCTAAACGCCTAATCTCACGACTGGTCAAGAAAGCAACACTCTCAAGCTAGGATGCGGATCCAATCTAAAAAAAGTTTTAGAGACGTCAAATGGGCCTAAACCCGATTTCCACTCATAGAGAATCGAGAAAAAAGACTAGTTTGAGGAAACAGCGTATTTTTGTCCTTGATAAGGCGAGAAAGTACTTGAACTTCTTCTTTGACTCTCCCTTCTTCTCTTATGATATTGGAGTTAGAAGGACAGATCCTAACCATGGAATGGAGTAGTTCAGAAGGCGTATTCGATTTCAAGAAATGAAATATTTTATTAATAACGTTTGGGAACTAGCCGGTAGATCAACTGACATGGTCTACGATCATAAAACGATAGGAACTGGGGTTCCTTTGCTAGCTTTGACCGATCAAAAGATCATAATCCGCGGCAAGGAAGGCCCACGCTATTCAAAGCAGGCAGAATAAGATTTCGGTAAGAACTTAGTAATTTATCTTGATTTTCCCTCCCCAACTCTACAAAATGAGAGGAAGAAACTCCATAACATAAGGGGGAAAGCTCCACTCCTACTCCACCTAAGTTGAATCCAGTGAAGAAGACTGGAACCTGAAAAGGCATCTTTTTCAACACTTTGATTAGTGTAACTACAAACCGCATTCTAGCAGCCCTAAAAAAAGAATCTCTAGCGAAGCTGTCAACTCAACCTAAGGAAAGCGATCCGCTAGTCTAATCTATTCTCTGCTTTCGAGCAGTGAATTCCGGCCAGTCAACTTAGATGTCACTGGACTGGGCAAAAGCCCTTCAGTCAGCTTAGATACCGCTCCTGCTGCGTAAGATAATGTTGTAGAGGAGTTTGTTGTCCTCAACGTTGACCGATTTCAAGAAGAGTCTAATCTAACGGGTCAAATCAAGTCAGTTTTTCATTGACCTTAGAAGATGATTTCTTTTCCCCGAAATCCAGTACTGTCGAAAAAACAAAATAAAAATCTAAAAAGAAAATGGAAAGAAACTAAGATAGAACCACTAACTATAAAGATAAAGCTATAAAGATAAAGGAGGTGACTGTAAAGGTCTCCGACCGAGGCTTTCATAGAAAGGAGCTTCGGTGTCACACTGGTCTGGGCTTGTAGGGGCACCAGAAGCGGGTCTAGAGCCTGCTTCACACCCAAATCTCTTTTTGGACACGGACACTCAAATAAATAAAGCGTGCCCAACACCAACGTACAAGACAGATGCCAGGGCAATGAACCATAACCCCATTCAATATGGTTCCGACCTGCCTTGAAGCAGGAAGAGGAGCACCCGGGAAGGAGGACTAAGGATCTAATCTTCCCCAAGAGGGGAGAATAGGAAAGCAAAGGCTAAGGCAGGGGATCGGATTGAGCACTTTCATTCTTCCGGCGGAATCAAAGACATACCTCGATGCCCAGAATAAGGAAATAGATTCTTTATCCGCCTTCCTTAATGAAGACGAGGATTTTTAACTACTCGTATCAGCTCAACCAGTTGGAATATCCCTTGATCTCGTATCCGTTGGTCAAGATTAGGAAAGTTTTCAATAACCCAGTGCTAGTGCAATTGAATCAGCTCTTGTCTTTCTTATCTCAGATGCGCCTGGTCTTATCCTTTTCTCCTTTCGCCTAGGACTAATTCCACTTCTTTCTTCTTTTTGATCTCGTTCGTCTTCTGTTCGTTCTTAGTTCCTCGACTTTTTGGTGCAATAAACCTAACCAACCTACCTCTTTAGTTAAGAGGAAGTTGCTAGACTGACTTACTAAGGCTTTCAGTAAAGCTAGTTGCTAAGAGTACTACTTTGCTAGGCAGCACACTCCTACATTAGCGAACTCTCTCTGGGCCCTCTCTCTTGCATTTCTGATTCAATAGGCTGCCTTAAGAAAAGTTAGAGGATTTCTCCTTCATGCCCTTGCCAGCATGATAGAGCCCATACAATCAGTTTACCTCGTGAAAGTGCCTTCGCTTAGCGAACCTACTCTCCTTCTCCTTTAGGGTAGGGCTTCAGTGCCCAATTCCCAGAGCATTGAAATAATAGCTATGTTGTTACCAATTCCTATCTCACCAGAAAGCCCAACAGCAGATAGAGTGAGGTACCTCTGTGATTGGTAGTAAGCGGAAAGGAAATGCCACTTCTTTTCTTCCGGGACAAATCCCTCCTTTTCAACCTGTAATCCTAGCCTGCGGCATATCGCAGGACAAACTTCGCTTGCCTGGATCGAGAGATTGAAGTCTTGCTGTGACCTGTGCTACCTATGATAGTGCGCCTAGGGCTGTGGTACTGCCTGAAGCTCTTAACTCCTATCTCGGAAGGAAAAGTCTCGTGTCAAGTGGTTGAGGCATTTACTGGTTTCTTTCATTTCTTGGTTAGGTAGGAGCCTCATTTCTGAATGAAAGACGGAAACCGGCAAAGGCTCAAGGAACAGGAGGGTCTCGCTCACTTGCACAAGCCTTCTTTCTTTGCGGATCGAGAAAGATCATTTCTTTAGAAAATGCGGCAGGATTTTCGTAGAAGGAGGCACGATCAAACTGAAAAGCCTCCGAAAATGGTACTTTTATAGGTATCAAGTAGAGAGAAAGTTGGTCTTACCAAAACACATTCGCCATTGCTCTCGGCTGGAGCTGTTGTCGGGATTGGGGAACCCTTCCTTCATAGAACTGGGGGAAATTAGTACAAAAGGTCCAACTGATCAAACATCCCGTGCAAGCTAATCGGCTTTTATGAGCAGTCTGACTCCAACTTCTGACATTTTTTAATGGGCTCGAGCCAGCGAAAGCATGACAGCGGGAATGCTGGTAGAGCAATAGAAGCTAGGGTGATCTTTTAGAAATAAACTTAGTGCAAAGTAAAGGGCGCTGTGAACACTCGGTTTGACAAAAGCGCTTTTGTCACGTCTTAGCTTCAATTCACTCGTATATTCGTACGTTTTGAACAGTTCTTTTTCTTCTCAGTTATCTTACGATCTTCCGAAGGGCTTTACCTATAACTATAAAAGCTTTAAATCGACTATTTCCGAGCTGGTTAAATTACACCTGATATGCCAACCGGACAACTTTGGGAATCTAAATTAGAAAGAGGGGGTCTATGGATCAGTCAAGAGCTTCACCCCAGTCTTCCCCGGGGGAAGGAAGAAAAGCCAGAGACGAAATAGAAAACCTCCTAGAAGGCCACTCCTTAAGCAGCAAAACAGGACTTGAGGTCAGTTCAAGTACAAATCATTAGAGGTAGGGATGCTCTCTTTCCTGTGCTATCAAGAATCAGGAGTAGCTTTTCTTTTCTCTAGCCCCGAGCCGGAACTCAAATCAAAAAGAATCTGACTCGGCACCTCGCTTCTTACCTTACCGCGTAAATGCCATTCTTTTCTTTCTGGCTTTCCGCCTATCAAGAATAGAATTCTTTCTTCACTCGACTCGGAGTTCTAGCTTTCTTATGACTTCAAGCATCTCTCAATCATGTTGCTAAAAGAAATTCTCTGCCCCACTCTGGAAACGGGGGAAGTCTGCTTTGCATTGCTATTAGGGCTATGATTCAATTCGCAGCTCTCAATCAAAAGAAATAGCCCTTCTTCCAGCAGCGGCAAGAGCCTTTCAATAGCAGCGTATTCGATGATGGACATATTAGGTATGGAAGCTTAATCCCGAACTCTTCCTTCTAGTCTACCTAAGAGGAGATTTATGGTCAATTCTTGCAGTTCCTTGCTTCACTTCAGGCCTCTATTCAATCACTGAAGCCCAGCAATAGATGTTGATGGCTAGTAGGATGAATAATAAAACGAATAAGACAAAGGCGAATCCGCGGCTCCAGGGGGGTTACCCAAGGAAGGGAATCAGCCTCTGCCGATTCATTCATTCCCGCGAAATGGCGAGGCGAAGCTGTGGAACACAGCGAGACTAACACTCCATTCGCACCGCACTCACCAGCATCTAGATGCCGTTGGCACCGTCTCCTGCTCCAAAAGCAAGCCGGGCACCGGCTAGACCATCCTCATTACTTTCCGTGGATTAGATAGCCGCCTTACTTAGTGAAAGTGTCCCCGACTCAACCAGGTCTTCTTCAGTCCGCTTGGAAAGCTATATTCTATCTTCAACCAAGCGCGAAACTAGGAATGCTAGAAATGGTGGAGTCGCCTTGTGCTGGTTCTAGGCCTGCGTTCCCCCCAAGTGAACGGGTTAGCCTCCCTTTTAATTCAGGGCATCATATTCACGTGGGGCAATCCATGACTTATAGTTAACATTGAGCTGCCTGCTTTTCTGTTGGATTGATTGGAAGAGTGGTTCGCATATGATCTCTTCGTTTACGGCTCTTTATTCCTTCTCTTATTTATTTGTTCTCCAGAAGGTTTCTTTTTTTTTTGTTTGGATGCCCCTTTCCTTTCGGGCTCACTTCCTGACAACCCAGCCCACAACAGGAAATGGACAGGCATTGACAAAAGCCGAAGCGCTGGCAAACACCTATATTCTATCCAACCCACCAGAAAGAGCGGAACCGAACGAAAGCAAGGATTACGGGCGAGTCTGATGAAGCGCTCATGGTCGTAGCAGGAAAGATGACAATGAAGTCTGATAAAGCAAAAAAAAGGCTAGTCCCAGTGGGCAGAGCGAAGGGTTAAGTTAGCCTACCTTAACAGGTATGGGGCACGAGCGCGGAAGAGATCTTACTTTACCCTCCCGTTATTCCTGAGTCAGAAAGATGAGTCCAAAGGCCAGGGAAGCGCGACTATCCTAGCAAAAAGAAATCGCTTTTTATAGTTTCATTTTACTATAAAAAAGGATAAGATTAATGTCTTAATGGAAATGGAGAATAGCTGAGTAGGAGTCCTTTAGGGGAGAGTCCTACACCATCACTAGGAAATTACTCAACTCAAGTAAAGGGAGTTAGACAGGAAGACAAACAGAGCTTATCTCTATATTCTAGCTAAGAGCAGCTTCTACGCTTAGAGCTCCTAATAGAAAAGGAAAGGTCTTCTACTTGAATCAGAAAAGAAGGACTTTCACTGGGCTTATTGCTAAATAGAAATTAGCGACTGATTTCATGCTTAGTATCTTAGTTTTTTTTTTATCTTCTAAGCTAACTTTAATCTCAAAAAGAGGATTCCTTGCTTGCATTATATCCATTAGATAGCCCTTTTTCTTCCTTTATTCGCCGCAGGAAGAGATTCCAACTATGCTTACCTCTAACGAAAGGACTGGAATCTGAGCTCCTATACAAAATCTTGAATACAGTTTCTATTATATATAGCCTATTAAATTAATATTGGGTACTCTATTAGTATTATAGAAAGAATCAATCTGTCCAATCCTATACGCTAGGAATAACTTTATTAGGGTAGTAGCCCAGCTCTGGAAGGGGAAGCACACAACTCAGAGGGTTAAGGCTTAAACGATGAATGTTATCCCTATCGCCTGCCTATGGACCGAAGGACCTATGCTTGCTGCCTTCACTCTACTTTCGAAACCGAAGCTTTCACTCCAATAGTTGAGCTATAGCGACTACGTACATACAATTTCACCTTTTTTGATTTAACCTTTCCAACCAAGCTACCTTCACTACGTTCAGCCCTCAGAAAAGTCTGTTTTCATTGCACTCAGATAATAGTTTTCTAGTTCATCTCTTCTTCCGGAAGACCCTCAGGTTTCTTGCTTAGATGTGAATCTTCCAGTCTTAGTCCTCCTCCTATTCCTAGTTCCATTGTACCCTATTTCCTAATTTCATTTTCATTCTACCCATATATTGGTTGATTGAACCATCCTACCTCAAAGAAAAGAACTCCTAGTGAGAGGAATATAGGAATTTTTTATACTAGTAATCACCAAAGGAAATCGATAGACCCGGCTACAGAAGGCTTTCTTCGTCTGATATAGAATATAAATGGGTATTTTTAGGTCTTCTGCTCTAGTGTAAGTCGTAAGCTCATCTAGATTCCATTTTGGGATCCGGTATTAAGCGAAGCGCTTCCCGTTCCCTCTTTTTCACATCATTCTTTTGCCGTTGTTCTTGGAAACATAGGAGGGAGCTCCTCCTGTATTTAGGATTAAAAAACTTTTCCTATTTATGCCCCCAGGAGTGCGCCTCTTACTATATCTTTCTGCCTGCACGCTACCATTTCCTCACTATGCGAAGTCGCGGAGCGCTTGACTTCAAATCCATAATGCGACCTATAGTTTCGGGTTCCACATGACCCTTAGGACCCAAAATCGGATAAAAAGAGGATCAAGAAGGGAGCGCTCAAGCAACTGTATTAAGTCGTCGAGCATAAGAGCTTCGGGTTCAGAAGTCGTACGTCTGGTTCACTAGGTTCTACCACTCGCAGAGAGAAATGCAAAATTAAAACATCCGGTCCGGTCAGAAGAAACAAAAGAGAGATTGGATTATGAGGAAGTGTTTTCGTTTGGTCAATTACTGCTCAGTTATGGCTGCTTCCCGGGGGAAGATACTACTACTAATTTCTTACGAGAAAAGCTAAATTCTTTTTTTGTATTCTATTTTTTCGATTACTAATCTTATTTGCCTTTCTCGGTGTGTACCATTGCTTCTTTCTGTGGCTTGGTAGTTTAGATCTCTTGCATGGCCTCAAAGGCGGGAATCTCTCGGGGGGGCGGGCCCTCTCTTTCTCTGTGTCTCGGTGCTTTGGATGGGAAGGGTGGCTGGCTCCTTGGGATGGGCCTTCTTTCTGGTATGATGGACTCAGTTATTAACATGATGGGTCCAGCTTCCGGGACATCAAGCTCGCCGTCCCTGTCTGCATCTACTTCAGTGGGAACCTCTCTTGAGGTGAGGGGCATTGCTCAGGCGAAAGCCAAACGAGCACTGAGCCCGAGGAGTTTTATACTCCCAAATCGGAGAAAGAAGACCAAGCAAGGGGGTTTCTCCACCTTCGACTTCCACCCCGTTGAGTGACAGTCATTCCGAAAACGAGAAAAAAGAGAGTTTTACCTTTCTTTCAGAACTCGGGCGACGCGAGTGGGCGAAAAGTATCTTTCGAGTTTTCAACGAAAGACTTGAGGAGGAAGATAAGAAGGGGCTGATTGCCCCCATTCCGGAATCCCAATTCATTTCAACTTTTGACCTCCCTACGAACGAAGAAAGATATGGAAGGGATCATGAATTTAGAGGCCGTGGCCAAAGACAGAAACTATCCCTATCGTCAAATCCGGCAACTTCTGAGAGAACACCGGAGAAATATCGAAGCAGATGACGATTTGGAATTGGAATGAAAGCATGACGAGAATGAAAAAGCAAAGCGTAGAAAAGAAAGAAAAGAGAAAATAGAATGACCGCGGATTTAACCACCGTAGCAGTCTCGACTATAATTTTGGCTCTTTCCATTTGCTTAAGCACAAAGCTCTTGGGCAAACGCTCAAGGGGGGAAGATCACTCACTATGTCCAGAATCCAAGCGAGCCAGATTAGATGAAGCAACATCTTCATCTAATCAAGTTGCTCAAGAGCTCACCCCTGTGCAGGAAGCCTCTCTCAGTGCTGACCCGACGAGTCCCACCCCCCTGGAAGAGTCGGATTTCCCTGGGGACCTGGTACGCTTAAGTTCGCCCGATACCGACTATGACGATAGCTATTTAGTTCTTTATCAAGAAATCATGGAAAAGATCACCGATCTCCTCACAAACCTTCCTGGGATTCCGCCGATCCCAGCGTGGGTCACTCTCCAAGAGATAGTCCAATTCCATCTCTTGCTCTTGGACGAGGAGGAGGCGGATCTCGTCTATTTGCAGGATATGCTGCAGGACTTGACGTTCCTGGGGCACCACTCCGAATTCTTCCTCTTTTTTATTGATGGGAAGAACTGAAAAAAGGCTTTCGCCGATGACAGAAGAAGTCGAATTTCAATTCCATTATGGTGGTCTCGTCATGTCCTCCGGTTCAGCCTGTCCTATTGGCATCGGCCATCCTAGGAATCCGATGTTGGGTCGGGGCAATCTGACTCTTGGCCTTCCACAACTCATCCCTTTATTAAGTAGTAGAGTGAGGCCTTGACCTCTCCCTAGGGAGTGTGTTTCTTTTTGGCAATGAACCTCATACCTTTAGTGGTCTTGTAGCTCCATAAGGGGGTTGCTTCTCTCCTATGGACGTCTTCCTAGCTCCTGAACTAGCATACTGGAAGGAAATCCCTGAATAAAGGGTTTACCCGTTGAGAATCTATCCTCCGTCTTCTTCTCCTGAGCTAAAAGGCGTGGTTGGTGTTTAAAGGCTAGAACTGGATCACTCTTCCCCGACTTTAAGGTGAGCAAAGGTGCATTAGCCCAGGAAGATCTCTCTTAATAAAAGGCAGGCTAAGAGAGGCTCGTACTTACCTACACCCCACTCTCTATCTCAGACATTGGTACGATCTCTTTATCATCTCGTTCTGGTAATGTTATTTATCTCAATGATGCTATGTTGGTTCCTAAAGTCAGTCTCTCAAAAAATTGGATCGGTTGGACAACTTTGTGATGATCGCCAAAGCTATGCCATCTTTACTCCTCCGTGTTGTCAAGGATCTACACACGCATAATGTCATAGCTATAGGGTGCCGCCCGTAGCCAACCCATATATGCTTTAGACCTTGATTCTCCTCTGATTTATTTGTGGCTTCTTCATAACAAAGAGCTTCCTGATCTTTGGCAACTAAGGGCTTATAGAGGTCTTGTTGGTTGTTAGGTCTTCGACTACATTGAACAAACTAGAACGCCTTCAATTGCTTACTGCATCTGCTAGTTCTTCATTCTCTTCTTGGTTTAGCTGCCCAGCTGGCCAAACACGGGCAACACCTACGAATTCCAATCTTCTGATTGTTTCAATTCCATTAGCCTTTGTGCATTCTGATGTATGGGGCCCATCGCCTGCGCCTTCTCTCTCTGGTTATCGCATTCCTTTCTTAGAACTAATTCATAGGGGCTTAGTTCAAAGCTCGTTTATGGATGAAGTATTTCGTTATAAAAAAAAATGACAAAAGAGTGCATTGGCGAAAGGAAGAGAATGGTCCTGTCATCTCGATTCGCTTCTTTATGACTTAACTCACGACGCGACTTCCCTCTACGTTCAACTCCGATCAAGGCAAGAAAGCAAGCTGAGACTAAGAAGAGTAAACTCCTTGGTACCAGATCAATTGAATTAGCTGGCCGGATCCAGAAAGGTAAGACCTACTACACCATAAGAGCGAGTGAAGTTTACGTAACGTAAGAGCTTTTTTGAAGAAAAAGCGATAGCTAGATAACTAGAGTATAAGAGCAAGTGAGTCTTCAACTGAAGCAAGAGTATACGAAGTAGGTGCAGAAAGAGAAAACAAGCCGAGTCTCCCCCGTGGGAATTTCCTTTCTTTTACAGGAAGAAAATTGGGACAGAGGCTTAGACACTAGGCACTAGTCTCGGTTGAAAACGAAGTTTCAGCAGAAGCAAATTGAAAGGAGGATTGTAGGTAAAGTAAAATCCTTTCCCTGTATCATAAATGTAGAGACCTGCAACTGGGATTCCCACTAAATGTAAATTTTTCTCGTTCTTTCGGATAGTCGCTAATGGTGAATGGTGATTAGAGAGTCAAGTTTAGTAATACTACGGTGAATCATCTCGCTAAAGCAAAATAAGATCCAAATCCTTTTCTCGACTGACCCAGACCCTGGTCCTCGAAGGCTCCCTTTCTGGTTCCATGAATTTTGGTTAAGGCACCCATCTATTGTGGACGTGGTCAGAAAAGCTTGGCAAAAGCATTCCCCGATGCCTTATAGCCTGAGACTTTCCCTAAATCTGGGCAGGACAGCTCAAGAATTAAGAAGATGGAATCGTACGGGGGTGGGGGATTAAGACCTGAATATTGATAAAGAAAGTCTGACTTACAGGCTTTACAGATTGAGATTGGTAATGCATTCAGGCCCAATCTGGCGAAACTCAAAGAAGAGGCTGAAGTGCGAAACGCAAATACTATAATGAATGCCTACTCCAAAAAGAAATTCTTTGGAGTCAAAAGTCTCGGGTTGATTGACTTAAGGAAGTAGATCGGAATATAAAGTTTTCCATCTTCAAACCCTTAACCGCAGAAGCAGAAATCGTTTATCACAATTGAGGCTTGATGATGGGCTCAACAGTTTATGGGCAGCAAAACATTCAGAATGAAACAGTTGCCTATTTTCATAATCTGTACAAGTTGGACAATCCTAGATTACGGGCCAAGCTGATGGGAGTTATTCTGGTCACAGATGAGGAAAATGATAGATTTATTTCCATGCCAGAAGAAAGCGACATCAAAAATTTCATCTTCTCAATGCCCAATTCAAAAACACCGGGACCAGATGGATTTTCAGCTTCCTCTTTCAATATCTTCTGGGCGGGGCTAATGTGGTATATGTTATATAGGACTGATCCTCCTCTGGGACCATACCTAGAGGTCTCAATCATACCTTACCTTCATTGTCCTTATTCCAAAAGGTGAAGGTTCCTCTCGCTTATCACAATTTCGTCCCATTAGTTTATGTAATGTATAAGGCCATTTATTTCTCGAATCAGTGCATCAGCTATAGATGCTGCCTCGGCTACAAGAACTTCTCCGGAGATCAAAGAAGAGAAGGAAATGTCCGTAGTGTAAGGTAGTGAAAGCCTTTGTTTACGTTTACGCCTACTCCCTAAAGGTATGGGTGTTATGGCTAAACCAGCAGGCAGTGGGAACTCTTGAATTGAGGTTTCCAAGATTGTCTTAGTTAGTATGTGATATCTTTCCTGTGCTCGGGTTAGAGACCTTGAGAAAAGGAGTTTCTTTGTCCGGACTGAGGTGCCCGTTATGAATAGACTGAATCTTCTTACTATCTCCTATTTCCTTGTTCTTTTTCTGGTAGCCGCTGAGCGGAGGGGAGTTAACTACGAGTATGGAGCTCTGACTATAGTGTTTTTTAAGTGATAAAGGATGTTACTAGTTCGTCGCTCAGGTCATACTTCTTTATTGAAGACTACCCGAAACTTCCCATTAATTGATTTGTGAATTGAAGGAAGAAGCCCAATCAGTGTAGCTACGTGGTTTCCAGCTTAAAGAAGAAAGTAGGCAGCTATATGGTTGGTCCATTTTTAACTTAAAGAATAGCTCTGGTGTTAGCAGTTTTGCAGTGTAGCTGTTCGGTTAAGAGAGGAATCAGTGTATTTTCCTACATATTCGGAGAATAAATTAGAAAGAATATATCTGTTCGTTTCTTTCCTTTCGTTCCTTCTCTGTCCACTAGTGCAGCTGGAAGCTCCTATGGTTGACTTGATCTTTTATAACGTAATTCCACTGTACAAAGAAGTATCAACCAATGATCCCGGTGCCATTCAACATTCAATCTTCTGACTTGTCTATAAATAGCTGTCTCACCATCGTATTGAGACTTTCTTTTTCGAAAGAGGGTTCTTTATGCTTCCTTTTCCATACCATCCCAGGTAAGGATGACAGCTAGTACAGATGTCCCAAGGAGGGCTAGCTAGTACTTTCTCAAAGCAAGTTGGTCTGTCAATCCCGCTAAAAATGATAAGGCGTCAAGCTATTCTCAAAGCTAAGAGTTATTCCCCCTTAGTTCTTTATTAGTTGTTGTGAATCCTACTCGGAAGTTCGAGCCAACTCTAAAGGTAGAAAAAAGATGAGGGAGAGCTATACTATTTCAAATCTTCGTTCAGAGGCTAAGTTCCTTCAATAGAAAGAAGTTATAAGTACCAACGATAGTTTTGTGTTCTCTTCCAATTCTGAGAGCTAAGCATGACAAAGAAGGCTCGAGAGACCTAGAGGATGACTCTGGTAATACGTGAAACAAAGATGTTATTGCCCAGGGGTGTTACTATCAATGTTGACAGATCGTCTTAGCGGGTTGAAAGCTTAGTTCAAGCTTCTTCCTTCCTGTTCCAATTCCTTTGCCAAAGGCTTCTCTAATGCGTTCTTTTGCACGTTAAGCCGGGGCTTTCTTTTTCTTTTTTTTGGCTCTCAAGATTTTGAGAACTAACGATTTTCATTCCAGGCCATATCCGAAAGGGTGCGGAAACCTAATGTAATGATCAATCGCATTCCTAAGAAGAACTGAAAACAAAGTCATCGGCATCAAGGGCCATAACAGAAGCGACTGCGAAAGCCAGAGAGGAGAGACAATCTTTCATGAGAGAGGGACGAGCAAGTGACAGATTGGGAAAAAAATGGGTAGGCCTTCTGAACGGTCATTTAGGGGCCTTGTTAGCGACCCATCATTCTTCCCTTCCCTAAGCTGTCTCCGATCGAAGCGAGCAAGAGATTATAGGAATCGTCGCTCATAGATGTGAATTGAGAAAGCAAGCCCGAATTTTTGTTAATGTTAATTAGGCTCTCTAGTCTGGTCCCTGTCCCTGGTAAGGTCTGATTGTTATCCGCAAGTCTTGTTTTGACCGCGGGAAGGTGAACTTTGCAAAAGTGCTTATTTGGTTGGGAAAGAGAGAACTTATGACTCCAAGCCTACCCTAGCCGAAAACAAGTTTCAGCTATTGATGTAGTCTCTTGTCGCTACCTACTAGAGAAATCCCTTTTTTACCACTCAACAGAAGGAAAAATCCCATCAGAATCGACGACCTATACTTCAACTAAAGGCACAAGGAAAGAAACAGAGGAACTGCACATGAGTCTCCTTGAAGAACGAAGTCGAAGGTAAAGAAATAAAGGTAGAGTGAGCTTCTAGTTGCTCTGCTTGGATTGGCATGGCTGTCCCCCTTTGCTGGTTGAGGCTCGGCCTTTGACTCTGCTTGCCTCTACTTTTCATGTCAAGCGTACAAGTGTAGTTTTGTGGGATTGACTTATAAAGACAGGAATTCTTTTTCATCTCCTCCTTGTATAAGTCGACGTCTTAACCTGACTTCCTGAGCTCAGTTGATTGTTGAAGAGCTCTAGCTGGACGCTTACCTTATTATTATGAAAAGGGGAAAGGCTTTTTTTATAGAGAGAGGTGAGTAAGGGGGGAGAATGGAAGACCAAAGAGCCCCAATATCGTACCATGACATTGACCTGATCAAGCGCTTTAGGAGGATCACCTTCATCCATGTTCCGAGAATCTACAATCGCTTGGCTGACTCGCTAGCCCGCCCTTATGGAATGAATACTCAGCCCCTCTAGTACACATGCTATTACACCGGAGCACAGAGTCGTTTGTCATCGAGAGATTGGACATCCCAGCCACAGAGCTCCACAACTATCAAAGGAATCTCCCCTGCCAGAAAGGAGTCCCATAGTTGATTGAGAGTTTCGAGAATCTTCGATAGGAGCATTAGCCAGTACCTGAATAAGCAGCAGTTGTTTCGTGGATTGGAATCTCGAATTCTCAACGCTAATCCCCCTCTATTTGCATCTCGACATTCTTAAACTCCTAAAGCAATCACGGTAAGTTCACTTCGGGAATCAATACAATAAGACCTTTTCACTCTTTTTATCTATCCCCCGAAGGTGTATGTTGAGCTTTACCCGGACCGCAATTTCTGACGTGAAAAAAGAATAGAATAGCATAAGGTCCGACCTTTTTCATCTAAGGGGTAAATAAGCTGTTAGGGCCGAGGGCAGCGGTTACATCCCGGTGGTAGTCAGCAACAGCGGTTCAGTGTCAAATGAAAGCTAAGCGGGAAGGCTACTTCACTTCACTTCAGACAATCAGGCAAAAGCAGCGGTGACCTTCCTTTCGCCAATAGACTAGACCAGCAACTACTACTACGAAAAGTAAGAGCTCAAACTCCTAAGCAACTCATAAACCCAATAAAAAAAGTTTCACCCAGGTATACATATCCTTAGCTTGCGCCCTATTTGAGACTAAGGCAGGTTTGGAACCCTGTCCTATCACCTTTATCAAATCCCTAGCTCTATTCCTTAGTGCAACTGTCCTATTCCTACCATGGAAATATCTATATTTCTTTTGTTCTATAGTTTCGGATAGAAAAGCGGACGGTATCATATATGAAGAAAGAGATTTTAAAGCCATAAGTCGTGCTAGCAACAGTCTTACTGTCTTGGCTCCTTTGCCCCGGTCTTTTATTTTTATAAAGTAGCACGTTCCTCTACGAAGGTGCGTTTTAGGCCACGGTAGCAAGTGTTCTGTAAGGAGCTGTGGGACTAAAAGGCTTATGCTTATCGAGCCCTTAATTAAGAGGAAGATGTGATTTAGTTTTCCCTGTTTTTCGCAAGTTAATCAGAATCGGCAAGATCCCCTCTTGTTCTTGCTGCTTGGGAAGAGCAGGAAGAGGTTATAGCCTTTTATTTTACTTACTTTTATTTTACTTATTTAATTTAAATCGCAAAAAGATGGATGGGCCAAATTGAACAAATCAATTTGCCTGTGCTATCGGGCTACTCAGCTTCAAATCCTTCACGCTCCTTGGGATGCCTTACAGTCAGGGAATCACGAAGATGAAACTAGACTCCTTTTTTGCAGTACCTTCGGTTGAGGTGCATTTATGATTTTTTCCAAAGCCTGAGCCTCTGAACAACCTGATGAATCGCGTTAAATGTGCTTTTCTGGCGTCTTTGAGTTTATGTTATGAGTTGATCCTAGTTCATAGTAAGTAGAAGGTGTTACGGGTCGGCCTCGGGAATTCGAGGAGCTACTGACGTTAAGCGTTAAGATTGGACTGCTCTTGGGGGAACAGCTTAGTCCATCTTCAACTCCTAGCATGAAAGTGAAAGTCTCAATCCCAGTTCCATATTAAGAAAGTAGACGGACAGAACTCCCCGACCTTGTTAGGACCCCTTCGGATTGGTCCTCTTCTAGTCGAGTAAGGTGCGTACGCTCTTATGGGGGGACATCCTTTCTAATACGCCTTTCCCGGACAAGGATTAGCTTCTGATCTTCTTGCCCTTGCCTCTTCTTCTTCTTGGTCTCGCTCCCTTCCCGAACCTCCCCACTAAAAAAAAAAAAGATAAGAGAATTTCGAAAAACTTTATGAACCGCGGGGCGATTTGAAAAAAAGTATATCTTTCTTGTAGTGCTTTCCATTCCACTATTCTGATCGAGAAAGAATCGATTCCGAACGACCTAGCCAATCGTTCTCAGCCTATTGTCTATCTTACTACGATTCCTTGGCTGCGTAGAAAATGGATTAGCATTATGTCATTCCTACAAGTGATCCCCCATACAGGCTTGAATCCTGTGTCCTTCACGGACTTCGAGATCAAATAGAATATGTTTCTTTCCATTCCTCGGGAGCCACTTATTTCTCCGAAACAAGAGATCAAAGTTATTTTTTTTCCCAAGAAGTCGACAGCCTTACACCATTGGGATACTTCGAATAAACTAGAGTACATATAGGATACACCGGTGCTAAAACCTTTTCTCAAGATATCTTCCAAACTGTTAGGGTCCTTGCTCCAGATCTTCTTTCCCCGTTGTGAAAGGAGTTGGTTCCGTAGTTTTAGAATTCGGCTGATCCCAAGTACTCCGTCTCCATCATTGCATATTTTTATATAGAAAGTAAAGAAGAAAAGGCATAACCAGAAGAATTGTGTAAAATAAGTGAATTTATCCAGTTGAGGCATGATTGATTTTTTAAAAAGGATTCCCTCCAGACAGCTTAACTCCGTCAAGCCTGTACGAGTAAACAATAGATAAGGTTTGCTTGTTGGTTGTTGACCAACAGAAAGCATGGGATGCCCCACAACAAATAGATGGGAGCAGGAAATCTTTATCATTCGGCGTAGTGCAGCTTATATAGAATAGAAGGGGCAAAGCGCTGTTCGTGGCACAGCTTTCTTATATTACGATATTTTCATTGATCGTAGCTAATTAGGTGGCAACAACCGAAGAAGCAGAAGAAGTAGCTGCTACCGCTTCGTGGGCTTCTTCTTTTTCTGAGTCTGCTCGAAAGGTAACTCGAGAGTAGAAAGAACTAGAATAGAGTATGACAGAACAGAACCAGTAGCTTTGAGCTTTCACGTGTTTCAGCTCTTGTTCACAATCCAGTTGCTATTGAATCAGCGTAAGGAGATGCCGATGAGGGTACAAGAAAAGAATGAGCTTTTGTTCAGAGCTTGAATCAGAATATCCTTCAGTAACTCCAGGATTCCCCTGGTAGGGCATACAGGACATACCAGGTGAGAAGTTCGGGCGGAAAGATAGATCGAGTTTACTTTACCCTCTTGATTGACTTTCACTTTAGGACTGAAAGATAGCAAAGGAAATGGCAGCAGTGCTTTATATATTAGGTCTTCGTTGATCACTTCTGCTTAATTTAAGCACTTCTCTTTCGAAACCTAGAAAGCGAGAAAGAGAATAGTCAGTTCTTGTGAACGACTCCGATGCTATTTCTATTTAAGAAGATGGAGGAATAAGCGATGCTGCTAAGATCCGCAGTCGATTTAGCTCTTGAGGGAAGGGAAAGGCGGACTTTAATTTGATGGGCTTTTAGGACTGGCCCGGAGAGAAAGTAGATACTAAAAGTAAAAGCAAAGGGCCCTTACCCTTAGATTTGTCGACTTCATCCGCCCTGCTCTTAGCTCGGGGACTTGCTTAATGGAATGAGGCCCCCCTTGTTCTTTCTTTCGCTATCCTTAGGTTAAGAATACGAATGAATCCCATTTCCTTGAAAGTATCCGACTTTCTTTGTTTTTAGTTTTTAGTAAGGACATTCTCCTTCTTTCCGATTCTGTTAGTGATTAGTGATCCCGAGAATCGAGCCTGATGCCTAGCCGGGATTATTTCGTTGGATTGATCAGCGTTGTAGTCCACGGACTTTTACTCCGGGGAAGCTCATTCAGTTATGGAATGCGTTAAGGGCTCTTAAGGAGGAGAGATAGGGACTAAACCCACCATCCATAGCTGGGAAAGAAAGTCTAATTGAGTTACCAGCTTGGCCTACGCTACGATCGTTAGAACTCCCTCCAATCGGTTCAAAGCCGCAGATCAAGGTTGTTGTGCTTTCTCTTTTTCTAGAAGACTAAGTAGTTGACGAGGTCTCAAGGGCAAAAAACCCTCCCCTTTCAGTCGAGTACTAACAAAGCTTGATAGCGTCGTACCTTGCTTTAGCTCGGTATGGTTCACCAGCTGCCTGTTATTTTTCTCTTTCAACCTTGGCTTGGTATCGCTAGTAGTAGTCTCCTTACCTTCTCCTCGGCAGGAGGAGTCTTTCAACGCAACTAATGTATACTGACAGGCCAGATTCCCTAAAGTTACAAGTGGGTAGCCGCCAGTCTACCTACCATTTATACATAATATCTGCCCGGTCCTTTCCTTAGCAAGGGATCCGGAATCGAACCCGTGGTACGAGAGTCAAGTAATGTAATGGAAGTTGGCCGTTAAACTTCACCCGTCACTCCCTAACCGAATATAAGAGCCCCGTCTTTTTGGCTGCAGTGCAAGCTATAAAAACCAGGCATAAGAAAAGTAAGGCTCTAAGTTAAGTTGATCTCTTACTCAACAAAGAATACAACTTGATCAGTTCCGCCACTCGGAAGCCTGGTATCTTTTAAGGACCCACTGAATCGGCGGTGTGAGAGCTTTCCTAATGTCCCCTTTCGTCTATGCATAGTCAGTATTATAGTTGGGATAAGTCAAGCTCCAGCCAACTACAGTGCAGTGACCTATAACGCTAGTTTTCCACCGGTTCACCCCGGTTTCAGTCTGGTAATTACTCCAATCAAGTAAGTTATAAAAGGATAGAGAAATCCGCGTCAAATCAGCTGGGGCGCTTTTGATATTTTCAAGTTCTAGGGTTGATTCTAGGGCAAGTCATAGGATTGACAGACGTCAAAGTGAAGATATTTCCAGTTGCTCCATAAGGCCTTTTTTTTTTAAGACATTGTCTAATCTCTGCCCTAATCTAATTCTTGACTAGGGAAATTTTTATATGGAAGAGTCTTTCAAAAAACATTATTGAGTCTTTATAAAAATAAAACCAACCAACTATATATTAGTTTAGTGGAAGGAACATGAGTTGGCATCCTGCTCGCAATAGTTTGAATTACAGGTGTAGAGAAAGAAAGGACATCTCCATGCTTCATAGCTGCACAAAAAAAGGGGATGTGGAATCTTCGATTTAGTATCCTGCTTTATTTATTAAGCGAGTGTGAAGGTTGTAAGGCATAATCCCGTCTCTTTTGGGGGTAATATTAAGTTCTTGCAATCCAGTTCAATAAAATGCTTTTGATCAAACCGGTTATAGTTATATCTTTCTAGTCTCTTTTCTCGTATTCTTAGTGCTGTGTATAAAGAGAAGGCCCCTAGCCTAGCCTGAATGAATGTACCAGTGGATAATATTTCATTGAAGGCGCGTAGCACCTCCCCTTCCCAGAACTGATACTCATCATACGAAAACAGGTCCTATAGATGCCTTATGTTAACAAAGTGAGAGCCGAGTCTTTCCTTTGATGGAAGCACTAGACTCACTATACAGGAGAAGACCTAAAGGTTGTAAATCCTTATTCAGCCAAATTCAATTTCCAAGGTCGAGCAAGTAGAATAAAGTAGGAGTTTCTCACGAGAAAACCTCAATCTTGAGTAAATTGGTTAGTGAATTTATACTTTGCGGGTGATTCCACAAATTTTAGGAAGGCAGTTTAATTACTTCAATGGATGGAATTGCTATAAGACATATACCAGTGATGATAAGTGAGGCTTTAGAGCACCTCAATGTAAAAAGTTACGGTATTTACGTAGACTGCACTCTTGGAACTGGCGGGCATTCAAGTTCTATATTCTAAATTATAAATCGCTGACGGTCTAACGAAACATGTGTTGGAGCTTACCTTGTGGCTAAGCGGGTGTCGAACTCATACCTTCCACTCTAGGAAGTACGAGAATAAGGACGAAAATGTAAATAGGTAACAAACAGTCTTTTTGATTAGAGATATCAGCAGTTCCGCTGGACCCTCATTGCCCCCAAGACCTTATAAAAGCGTAGGAGAGCTTAAAAGAAGTGCCTTACCTTAGGCTGGGTCGAGAAAGGATAATGGCATTGGGATCGTGTTTTTGTCATCAGAAGGATCCCGAAGGCATCTAAGCTGGGGTTTCCTACGACCAATAACATAACTGAGGCTGCACTCCGCCTCGATGTCCGTGAAGGTCCGGGAATCTTTTTTGCTTGTCTTCGTCAAACTTGCCAGAACCCCTAAGACAGAATCTAAATTTGACGACTGGTACGAAATTCCAGTTAGAATGCTGACGCTAGATATACAGCTAAGAAAAGAAAGAGCTTTGTCCGTTTCCATAAATAAATGAAGAATCTTTTTCTTTAATTCGATTCATAAGGAAGGCTGAAAAGCCGCAAAAGTGGTTTCAGGGCTTATTCCCATTGATTTCCATCTCACGTTTTGAACCTTCCTCTCGATATTGAAAGCTTAATTGCTGCTCCTTACTGCGAGATAAAGCCCTCGTTCATTCCCAATCCTTAGATTTACCACAGCCTAATGCCTTACCGCCCTTAACGGCCTTGCTTGGAGAGCGCAAATCCTTACGCGGTAAACCAATAGCAGCGGATTCAGTCCTTTCCTTCTTTCTTACTTTCATGGGTAGGTTTGGCCTCTTTCCTTCCTTTGAAAGAGATCCCAGGTGCAGTGCCTATTCACTCTGAATCGGATCTTGATGAAAGCAAGCGCCACGCCCCTTGATATCGATTAGTACTGGGAAGAGAGTCTTACTAGTCCGTATAGTCCCGCGCAGTGACTCTCGCACAAGCTAAGAAAGGAAATAAGTTCTTCCGGGCGCCGTGTATTTTATTTTATCTCCCAAGAGACTAGATCTTAACTTAACAATCTCTCTTTCAGCCTCATAAGTAAGAGCTTACTGTGAATCTGTCTTATAGCTTTCAAAGCGTGGACAAGAAGGAAAGCAAAGCTAACCTATTGATAGTGGCACTCCCACAGGCTGGCGGGGAACTCCCATATGGATGGCTGAGAATAATTCATATATTCATATATGAATATTCATATTTCATATATAGGCTATAGGCTATAGGCTTGAAAAGAGTGCTAGCTTTCGAATCTTGTCTTGCTTGAGTGCTAATCCTAGAACCCGCTTGAAAACGGGCTTTTCCCTAAGGTACTGCTAAAGGCTTTCCTTGAAAGGAACGGAGTTACTCGAACAATAGATAGAGGGACTTAGGCCTTCCAGAAAAAACTTAAGCCAGCAGGTTATAGGTCAAAAGACTGACGGGCAAGCTAGCAAGGAAAGTCTCTTTACCTCTTAGGCAATCCAGCCCATCCACTAGCAGAAAAAAGGCAAGCAAGTTATCAAATGAAATGGATAAGGGGAATTAGGGGTAACATTCCTAAGGTCTATTACGTGGATATGGTGTCTATCAGTACTAGGCATCTATTCTTTCCAGTACTAAAGGTTTGAGTGCCAATTTGAGTTGCTTTCGTTCTCTCACCTTCTTGCTAGAAGTGCTAGTGGGATTGCAGATAGATAGTAGGCGGAGTGTCCTAAGGTAAGGGCCTCCGAGCTTCCTGTCTTAGTGATATTTGTTAGCTAGCAGCACTAGTTCTTAGTGTTAGTGGCTAGCTACTAGAAGAGATATTTCCTAAGTAAGATAGGAAGATCGACATTCCCTAGTCTAATATTGAATAGCGGGCCGGTTATCAAGCCCTATTAGCTATCAGTCTTAGCTTCACTTGCTAGAAGTAGAAGGAGTTCATTAATAAGTTCAATTTCTAGCCTTACTAAGCAGATAGTAATAGAAGGCTATTGAGTCCCATGAAGAAAGAAAAAAAGATGTACGCCTTCCGATCGAGTGAAAGCAAGGGCAAATTCAATGCCTGAGTCCTCTTTTCTTCCCTTAGTCTTCATCTCACCCGAGTTCAACTGACTTGGAATGCTAACCTAACCGGATTGGAATACTGGACAGCTTATTCGAAAGCTAAGGGACAGCAGGCTTACTGAAGTCTTGAATTCCCTGGTTAGCTGACTGCGGGAATTCACAAATGACCTTGCTTGGATGACTGTACCTTTTAGAGCTTCGCCAAATCTCTCTCCTTCTTTATCAAAATTCTCTCTTATTGAAGCCTTGAAGCTTGATCCGCCTGACCCACTTTCCACTGTGAACCTGCGCCGACACAAGACACAACCGCAGCAGTTCGACGGAGAGCATGGTTCCTCCTCCTCACGAAATGGATTTTCAGTTCTTTGCCTCGGGTCAGCGGATGGTCAGGGGACAGGTAATTACATTAACTAACAAAGCGAAATGGATAGGGATAGCTCGCTTACTACCTTCTGGTCTCATCCAGCGTCTACAAGCGGAGAATTAGTTATAGCGTAGGGGTGGAAAAGAGGAAGAGTGCCCGCTAGAATCTTCTTTCACATCCATCTTTCTGCGTCAAAGCTTTATGTTTGAGTACTTGCCTTCCTCTTAACTTCTTAAACTACCCGTCCGATCGCTTTCAGGAAAGGAGCATTGCCAAATATGTGGATTTGCCGAGGTGCCCAACATTCCTGACTGATGGATGTCTAGGCGTTCCCAAAGATGTACTTTCGGTGTCAAGAAAAGATCCTGCTAAACTAGAATCAGGGGATCCGCTCAATGGAAATTTCTATTTGAGGTACCGTGCCCGATTCTAATAAATAGAAGACCCGAAGGCTCTTGCCTTGTGACCTACGAGCCAAGAATGAAGAAAGAGGGTCTATGTTAATAGAGCTAGAGGAGGTATCTAGGAGAAGCGCCATTCCCATACCATTAACAAAGAGTTGATTCGAAGCTAGGCTCAGGAAAAGGTTTTTATTTTGATTACGGTCCATAAAATGATTATCAGTCACTTTCTTTTTTAGTGTAGAAAGATTCCCTTCTCCCATTTGGGTAACCTTAATGAATTACGTGAGTTTGCCTATAAAAAGTATTCGCTTCCTCGACAAGACTTCAAATGTGCGGATTTGCTGATCTATGAGTGACTAAGGTGGTCACCTAGAGATGAATCAAATTCATTCCTTTTGTTTCGGTACCTATAATGGTAATGGTAATGGTCGGCTTGTGGCCGACAGCCTTCTTCTTCTCATTCTGACTGGACTTGGCATCGCTGTTGAGTTTGTGCCACTCCTCTTTCTGGATTTGCCTCAAACCTTCAAAATAGCCAGTTTTCAGCCATTTGCCGCTGTCAGAATCATTCCTCACGCTGTCAGGACTCCTACCAGGGAACCAAAGACTTAGACTTTGGCAACAATCCCCCCCCCCTTCGCGAAAAGTAAAACATTCATGAGAAGCCACAGTTGAATGAAATCTGGTATGGTCAATCCTATTTGTATATGCCTTATGGTACTTATGGACTTGGCGAAATGAAATAAGAGCATCTTTGATCCCGAAAAGCCGAGTGAACCTTTCACCTGTACTTCAAGTGAGAGCGCTTCTTTTCTTCCTCTTCCGGCGAAAGATTGATGAGCCCGGAAAAGTCCTATTCCAGGTGGGAAGGAAGACGAGGCATATCTTTTCCTTATAAGTAATATTCAACTTGATTCCAGGAATGCCTTTCTCCGAGCTAGTTCATCAGCATCTGTTGTCGTAAGGTCAGTAGGTCTTGGTCCTTGAGTCAGTCCGGGGTCAGCATGTGATTCTTTGGACTTTTTTTATCTTACGATTTTTCTAGTTGGATGAACCTCAAAGCAGCCGTGATCTTATTTACGATACCTGCAAAAAAGGAATTCTCGGATAAGATGGTTGTATAAGATGTTTTACAGGCGGTCTCGACTGAGTTCCCGGTGAGGAGAGTTGCCTACATACCTTGTATTCTATAACCTGGGAGGAACAGGCTGCGGCGTATCGGTTATTAGGATACCCTATCTTATGTGGAGGTCTTTCGCCTCCTAAGAGGCAATTACCTGTTCCCGTGTCCCTTACCCGTAGTGGCCCGGATCATTCCTTCTTTTCATCTAAAGATGATATATCGAATTCCTATTCATCGGATTCGGCATCTGATGGTGAGGCCTATGATGTGCCAAAAAGAGTAACTAGTAGTACCACGATGAAAATGACTTGACGAATTCCAGAAAGAAATGTCGCTGACGGCACGGAACAACGGCAACTACTCGCTTCGATCCGAGAGTCACGAAGGAAAGAGAGACTCTACAACTAGAAAGACGTACTTGAATGCTGAATGCTATGAGTCGAGAGAGAAAGAATTACTAGACAGAATGGCATTGACCAGATATAAGTACACGAGAGAATGACTATCACCAACCATAAAGACGATAAAAGAAGGCACCCCCTTGCCCGCCCCTCGGCAAACAACCACTGGCCGCCTTCGCTCTACTCTTCGAACCAGCCTCAGACGCTAATGCCACTAGCTAGCAGACAGCGAAAAAAGCCTTCTTCTGGCTATGATCTAGCATTCTTAGCTGCTAAGCCAACTGTAGAAAGTCATGCCTCGGATCCACCCCTCCACCGTCGCATTCCTTGCCCCCTGGCTGGCTCAATGAGTAGGAAAGGTATGTTCTTTTTTTCTGTGTTTTCGGAACCTATTCATAAGAATCTATCTCTGCTAGATAAATAAGCAAAGGCTTAGCATATCTTAATAGAAATCATAAGCATGCGCTCAATAAGTATTCTCTCCTGAAAAAAGTCCAATCTATATACGAATACCATTCTTTCTCTGTTAGCTCTTGTCTGACGAGTTCATCACGCTAAACATACGGCTTTCTTTCTCTTTATTTAAGCTTCAAGCATTCAAAGAATTAGATCAGATGCAAACGGAAAGTCTTGTATGATTCCCTTATTGAATAGGAATAGGAGAAGTCTGTGGAAGGTTGGCAGGAGCATAGGGCTAGGGGCGAAGGGGGGGTGGAGAGGAGGGCCCCTCGCCTAATCATCTAATCAAAAAAGAATATCAAAAGAAGGAATAGACACCTTAGACTTTATACTTCAGAACAGGCAACGGGCCCATGAGCAGCAGCTTCGGGCCATCGAACGGAGTTGAAAAGCCTAAAGGAAGAATAGAGAATCCAATAGGAAGATAGGCGAAGCAAAAAAGCAAGAAGTTGAACCTGATCTGGATCTATGAGTTGAAAGATCAAGGAAGGGCATTGGTCCGTCTGAAGCCAAGTCTGTCTTATAATAGTAGTAGTTGCCGCCTGATCCTCGAGTGATTCTCGTCGGGATTTCTTTTCAACTAAAACTGCCCTTGCCAAAAGAAAGTAATCAAGAGAAGCGTTTAGGGCAGCTAAGGAAGGATAGGGAGGGGCCAAGTCAGGATGGGGGAGGGGAAGATGACTTGAGGCTACTATTCAATTCAGCCCGAGAGAAATTCGAACTCAGCTAAAGCGACAAAGGAAATCAAGTACATTCGAGCATTCGATTCAGGCGCTGCAAGCCACGAAGCGAGAGCAGCTGCCAAAGCAATGGAAAAGTTTAGGGTTGAATGAAACCTTCTAGAATGGATTCTGTCTCCCCTGATCTAAAGGTCAGATACAAAAGGGGACCCTATCCCACTATGAACGAAAAGATGCACAAGCTCTATCCATTATCCAATCACTTGACTTGAACCTAAAGTCTTGCCCTCTCATGTCTTAAACAAAACAATCTGTATAGTTAGAATTCATGTCCGATCCGATAAAAAAGAAAAGGACGGAACTGAGAGTCTAAAGGCCGAGTCTCAGTCTTTAGATACGCACGCTCTTTCTTGTTTTTGTTCCAAAAAGTAAATCTTAAAGTAGATTCAATAGTAGCTCGAGATGAGTGACTAATTGGAAAGCACGGAACTTGAAGTCCGAAGGAGCTGGGCGTAACTTAAACTCCCCTAAGAAAAGGCATGGATTCGGATAGGGTTCCACAGTTTCTAATTCTTTCAAGTCTTCCTATTCCTAGCCTAGCAGAGAGGAAGCTACCCCCATTCGTTCCCTGGGTGATGGAGAAAATGTTCGGATGTTCACAAGTCTTCGCCGTAAATCAAGCTCCCCCTTAGATTCGGGGATAGGAAAACTAGCAGGAAGGGTATTACGCTTCAAGAGAAGTGGAACTAAAGCTTCCTTACAGACTGAATTTCTTACCCGGATGAGGATTCTACAGAAGATGATGTAAAAGACTCAACGCTTCCTCCCCTTTCAGAAAGACTTTCCTACCCGAGGCTAGCGAACCCCCATTAGCATTCCTGCCTACCGCTACACGTGGGCCAGGAAGCTATTTCAATCGGTTTCAAACCTAGCAAAGAGCGCAGAAGTGAGACGGATTCAATTACCTTGGATCCTAACCCTACATGCGTAAGAGGGCTCACCCGTATTCCGTTCGCTGGTTCAGAGCCAAGCCCTTATTGCGAATCTGCCTCCGGGAAATAGTTATTATAGAGCATCCTTCTGTGACTCAAAGACTAAAAGCATCTCCCTTGGTAAGCCTTCAACATCAGCCAATTCTTCTTCCATGAGGGACTTCAATGAAGCAACATCGGGGGATTTCCCGTTCATCGTATCGACCCGTCAAATTTCATAGCTGGTTATTTGATTTGAGTTGGGGCAGGCAAAGCGATTTGTGGCACTTTCTTATGTAAATGAATATTTACCGAGTACAGGTCAGACTAATCCAAATCTATTATTTAGCCTCAATAAGAAGCATTCTTGTGCTTTTTCGAGGCCTTATGGAAATCCCAATTTGCTAACCCAAGAAGGAAGGATTCTTGGCCACGCTCACTGAGGTTGATACATTTGACTCCCCTGCCCAAGCCTTCACATCCGAGAATGGGATCCCCAACACCAGAGGACGCATTCTTGGTGGCAGCAGTGCCATAAATGCCGGCTTTTACAGCAGAACAGACCAGGAATTCTATCAGAAATCGGGTGGGGACCTGAGAGTTGTGAACGAGTCGTACGTGTGGGATGAACCAAATCCTCATGAAATTTCATTTTTCCATTACAGAGGGCTCGTACATGTTCTGCAGTACCTTCTGTGAATACTCCACCGGTATGAAACGTTCTTAATGTTAGTTGAGTGCCCGGCTCTCCAATGGATTGGCCCGCAATAATACCAACGGCTTCCCCCAATTCGACCAGGTCGCCGTGAGTAGGACTCCGGCCATAAAATAATCGACAGATCCAAGACGTACTCTTACAAGTAAAAGGAGTTCGAATCGATATTGGTTGTGTTCGAAAGGTTATGAATCGATTGGCAAGTCCAATCCCAATATCTTGATTTCGCGTGGCAATGCATCGTAGACCCATATATTGTCCGCTAATACACGACCAATTAATGTTTAGATCCAATTCTTTCCCTTGTGGGCTCTACGTTCTTTAAGGACAAGTCCAATCTGTATTTCGTTAATTATATATATTCCAGGTCGGTTATATCCTTCTGGACCTCCTGTTATCCCATTCCGGCCCTCTAACTCCCCCAATCGCCTTTTAGGCATGGAACTAGTTCCTCCGTTCATCTAACCAAATGGACTAGAGAGGTGTCACCTTGTCCCTTTATTTTATTTGAGATAGACTGGCTACCCTCTCTCTCATTTTTTTGTGTGATTGGAAGGCACCTCCGCCGCCGTAAACAGGAGTAGCATCTCGCTCTTTGGTAAATGGCGAACCGGTATACATACTGGCTTATGCGTGAACCAAGTTGGGTAGCAATAGTTTGGTACCAGATGATCTGGGGCACACTACCGATCCCTACCTCTTAAGCCCCCGCCGATCTTCCCTCAGCGATTGGGTTAACGTAAGCTCGATCCGAATTCGAAGTAGCATCGGATGATACTGGGATGTGGGGCCTCCAAGGTGGCACCGACGAGGATTTCATACCTTTTAGACCAGGAGGGAAGGGCTCCCCTTCTTTCAACTGAAATTTTGAGTCTTGTTGTTGATGAACGAGAGTTCGTGCCAGGCCATGTGCGATCTGACGTCGGAAAGAGGATCCTACACATTTAGGCTGCTACGTGTCGATCGGAAGACGCCTTGCCGAGGCTCCGTCCCTCAAACATCTGTCTGTTGGCATTTTATCGATTTGTTTGGCACCAACTCTTTCCTCCGTGCAAACAGGGGTGGAGGAATAAAACCTCGCGCATCTGAGCTTCTTATCATTACAGTTTTACGTTTACTTAAATAGTTCACTTCTAGATTAGGTGTGTCCAAAGAGGCAACCTCATTGGCACAGTGTACATAGGATATTCTTTATATAGCAGTTCACCTCATATTCATGCTCTCAACAGTAGTGCCTAACTACTGTGATTGAGTGAATATCTTGGTCTGGTGTGGATAACAGACGACATAAGGTTGACTCTTTTGGGAACGAGCAAAGGCCGCAGCGATCCAAAGGATCTAGAAAATCATTCTCTTAACAGTCTACTGATTATACAAGTTCGGTACTATGGTTGTTCCTAGGTCATATCGTACTTACTCAATTGAGGGTGAAATCTGTTCGATATGCAAGTGGTCTAGTCACTACCTGTAAGGAAAGCACCCCCTTCACATGAGAGAAAGAGGCGGAGTGACGGGGAGGTATCGCCTTAACTAACTCTCTTTCCGGACCTACTCATCGAAAGATGCCCAAGCTCTTTGATAGAAGAAGCTTCAAATGCGCAGTTAGGACAAAAGGCTGTTTGCAAGAATAGGCTCTGGGACTTTATCAAAGGGAATGATTGGACAAAGAGAAGAAGGGCAACTAGTCTTCTTTCGACCAGTAAAGGCAGTTGAGTGAAAGCTCTTTCTATGCCTATGCCAAAGGGTAATCCCACAGAAAGGAAAAGACTTGACCAGTCATCTCTTCTTGGACAGTCTTTGAATAGCCCTAGTTCGTACACAAGGGATGTCCTTCTCCTTCTTAGTAAGCCCTCTTATTTATTATTTAATTTAATTTCATATTGATTTTCACGTGCATACCCTATTAAAAGAAATAAAAGAAAAGAAATAAAAGAAAAGGCAGAAGAGGAAAAAGAGAATGACATAAGCAGCCTACTCTTGCAAAGAGCCTAAGCGAGCCTATGTGACCAAACTCGCGTCTAGCGCTTCGCTCCTTGCTCTCTGTCCTTCTATCTCGATCAAAGCCCCGGTTCTTCTTTCAAGTCTTTTACCATTGTGGTCTCCTTTCTTTCTAGGTTCAGCCTTAGATTCATTCCCACGGTATTATACTCGGTAAAGCACTCTCTTATCTTCTTAGTTAGTGGCAGGATGCTTGGAGGCATTCCTGTTGAATACCCCTGCATGAAGATAATACCCACCTTCATTCACTATGTGGTTCCTTTGCCACGGCCCGTCAGTCGAATAGTTGTCTAAGCCTCTCACCAACTCCTTCTTTGCGGTAGGTCTTCTATCCGCATGAGTTAGCGTAACAAGAATGAATTTCTTGATTGTGGTGTCCCTTCTTTCCATGGTTCCTTCATTTGTCTGTGCTCTCTACCTATGATGAAATCAAAATGAGGTTTGTTCCTCTTGCGTCTGCTTGCTACTCCCACTTTCTCTTCCTTGATCGTCGTTGGTCCTTCTTTCTCTTGCTGCTCAAGATATTGCTGCTGTCGGCTACCTATGCCTGCCTGCTCGACCATCTTTCTACGCTCTTTCGAATTCCTATTTGTTTGAATCCTGAATCCCATTAGAAGCCAACAGAAAATTGGAGAAGAATCAGCTGCCTCCACTCTTACGGACTATTCTCTGATATCACAAGTGTATATCATCAGATTGTCCGGTCTCTCCCTATGGCTTTCTAAGAAGCTAGACCCAATAAGATTAGATGCAGCCATATCTTTCTTTGTGGATGTCGCTTTATTTCCTGCCTGTGCTCTTAGTTGCATAAGGACTAACCGCTTTCTTGTTTGTGATAGCACAAAGTACCCTAGATTCATTCCTTTTGCTCTCTATCTCCTAATGCCAACTGCAATTTGACATCTGCAGCGTCAATGCATAGTACAATAGGTGGAAGCTGCTCTCTATGTACTTGTAGTTGAGTAAGGACTGTAAGCTTCAAGTCCCTTCTTCTCTTTTTTTAGTTCCAACAGGAGGATTATGTAAGGGGAATCAAGTTATATCTTCTCATCTTAGTGCTTCTCTTTCCCCTAGTTAGCGGACTATAAGTAGTCTCAATTGATCGACCGCTTACAGCGTCCTGCTAGTCTTTCTTCCTTACGTTATCTCTTCTATTAGGAGGTGAGTGCTTCTTTGTTGGAGAGCGTAAACTTCTCTCTTTACCTGCTATTGCCCTAGCTAGAACGAAATCATCAACTTCGGAATAGTTTCGATAGCTTCTCAAATTACCTTACCTTGATTGAGGAAGCGAAGTCATTTGCTTTTGGGATCGGTTTCAAAACCCCTCGGTATCGGCTTAAGCCTTCCCGGATCCAGCCTTATCTGAACTCTTCTGACCCCGCCTCTCGCCTGAACCCTTTCTTTTCAATAGGATCAAGGTGCTCTAAGATTTCAGTTTGCATGCACTAGTATAGTAATCGATTGCTCTTTAGGAAAAAGATTAGAACAAGGCGGTCTCAAGGTTCAAAGTCACTAGTCAGTCCAACTGCACGAGTGAAAGGCGAAAGTCAAGATTACGTGCAACCAGGTGTAACGTGTCAAAGGTCACCGAGTCGTCGGAAAGGGGAATAGGTTGTTTTGCGCATCCAACAGCGGAGTTGCGTAATAGCGGATTCGTAGGTAAATAAATCGTTGGATTTGAAATTGCCTTGGGCGGATAGGAATTGAGACTTTCAATGGTCCGCTCTTCTCTTCTCGTGATCGAAGCGGACCCCAGAAGTTGGGTATTCCTTCTTAAGAGGACACTAAACCTCCCGATCTTGCTAGCCGGGGGCTCAGTCTTTCAAGATTCAATCTTTCCCCTTCCTTTCCCAGGACTGAAAGCTGCCTAAACTGGATCAATGTGAATGTCCGAGGAATCAGAAGTTGAATCAATAGTTTTTAGATACCACCCAGGCCCAGAATCCGAAATAACCATCAGGAGTAGGAGACTATAAGAAGGGGGTCTAATCAACGGAGTAACGCAGTCTAAGGGCTTAGTGCTCCAATTGCGCCTTAGGACTGATAGGTAAATGCCCCTGACCAGACTCATAGATTCCGTAGCCACAACTATAGGTTTCCACGCGAAGGGGGTGTAATGTAATAGGACCAGAGAATGCCCAACGTTCAAAGATTCCAGATGGCTTCAACGGCATAAAATCATTTCCCAGCTTAGCCGCAACTCCTTTCAGGGTTCTATATCCTTGGTTTGCCAGTTCGTCGACATGCATCACAGGAACGCACGAATTATGTGACATCCTCCAATAGGCCACCATAAACCTGCCAAACACTGATTCCGTGCAGTAGCATCCGCACCGACATGTCCACCCGTGAGGCCTTGATGCGCCTCTTCCATAACATCGTTAACATCATTCGAATACATCGTCGGTGAACGTCGACCCCTCCGTTCATTAGCTGATACGGACTTCCGAACCAGATCTTTTCGCTGCTGAATAGGCCAATCGGGATCGGAGAGAATAACACCTGTGAATCGGCAATGTTAGTGGCTCCTGTCTCGTTTTCCTAATCTTGAACAAGGAAGAAGCGTCTGGGGGCCTGCACCCCTTCAGGTCCTTCTCCATTACGCAGACGAGACAAATGGTCATCGCCGACATGACTTCGTCCAGGTGGTCTCGTCACAATGGAACAATCGAAATCTTTCAATAGCAAGTCTTCGACCACTAAGCACCGGTTTATTCACCAAATCAAATTCAGATATATTATAAGACGATCACAACCTATAGAGACAAAGGAGTAGAAACCAGAAGATTAAAACAAGAAAATGAGGAGGCCGAAGCGAAGGGAAAACATAAAAAAGACCGAAAATGTATCAGACATTGACGGCTGTAACTTCGCAATGGAAATGCGAACCACATATCATGGGAGCGACTGGTTTCTCTAGTCACACATGAACCAACCGACGGATCATAGATTCCATCATCTGCGAATTGCGATGATCCCATCTTTACCTTCAATGGATAATCCTAAAAGAAAACCGAGTCTTCTGATTAAGCGGACACCGAAAATGTATCCTCGTAGAATAGTCCAGTAGTTCTATTATATTAGCCAACATGAGTCTGTGACTGGTCACGCCTACCATATCGAAAGTAAACCTGACCGCGAACTCCCACTTCCTTCAAAAAACTTTATATTATATATTTCGCGTCATTAACCATAACGGGAGCCTCAGGTTGTGTGTAGACTCTCTTGGTTGACCGACAGAAGATGCGAAGTTCCTATCCTTTATCTAATACTAGAAGCCTTAACACCAATGATTGATAGTCTATCTTTTTTCCCAAAGGCTTTCGCGTCTCTCTAAAATCACAGTCAAATCTTGGTTTATTTAATCATCAGGGACTCCCAAGCACACGAATTATCTATAAATAGAAATAGAATATAGAATTTCAGTAGATTTGAATAGACTCGTTATATTGGTTATAATGGGTTGCCCGGAGTAGATAATTTATTTATTAAAAAATAGGTAAAAAACCCTCCCCAAACCGTGCTTGCATTTTTCATTGCACACGGCTTTCCCATCTAAAAGTAAGTTCCCTCCCCAGATAAAGACTCAGTTACGTGATCTGTTGCATAATGGAAATAGATTGATTAATAAGACTGTGAAGAAAGAGTCAAAGAGGAGTTTCCCCCAGTTCAGGAATTACTAAATATACTTTACTTTGGCTCGGCTAATCTAGGGAGGCTGCTGCTTCAGATTGTCCCCCTACTTGTTTGTCATTGGTGATGACTTATTGATGTTATGTTCTCTAAGGGGACAGTCAGTCTGCTAGGGTACTTAAAAAAGTATTTTAAAAGCTCTCTGGTCTCCTCCCTAATTTTAACAAGAGCAGCATTTTCTTTTCGGGTGTTGAAAGCTAGCTCTGTTAAAACTGAGATTTTGGCTACTTTGGGAGTGCACACTGCCTTAAAATATCTTGGTGTTCCTCTAATCACTACCATGTGCAAAGCAGAAGACTGCAGACCTCTAGTTGATAGAATTACTAGGAAGATACAAAGTTGGACTAGCAGGTTTTTAGCCTATCCTATAGTGGCAGAGTCCAGCTTATTAAGGCTGTTCTTTTCTCAATTCAGGTTTATTGGTCCTCTGTTTTCATGCTCCCTAAGAAAGTTATTGATGAGATTGAACAATTAATGAGAATCTTTCTTTGGAGTGGGATTGAAGGTGCCAAAGTAGCTTGGAAGGATGTGTTGTCCCAGGGAAGAAGGAGGTCTTTCAGTGGAAGTTGCAGGCGATAGATAGAGGAAAGCTAAATTTCTCACTATTGCCGAAGGTAGGTCAAATCAATGTAAATACGGAATTCGATCTTCAGGGCGAGACATGAAGAAAGAGATTGAGTCAGATCAATCCATTCTGGTGTTCATCCGTGGAGAAGATAAATGGAAATCAAAGCAAGGATGGGGGCTCAAGATTCAATCTCACTCAAATCGATAAGAAGAAGGACTTCTAGTAGTGGAATAAGAGTCAGTGTTCAACTAGTCCGGAGACTATAGCTCAGTCGAACTTCTAATCCAGCCACGAAACTGAAAATAGAACTCAAATAGATAGTACATTCAAGTGGGTAAGGTAAGCTCAGTCTCAGGCGAAGGAAGCTTTTAGGCCGTTAGTCTTTCTTTTGATCGATGGGCGATGAATCAAAGAAGTTGTCAGTGAAGAAGTTATCTAAAAAACAGGAATGTAAGTAAATCCAATAAGTTCTGTAGGCCGAATCTAATAAGGTAGGCGAACCTGGCAAGTAGTTAACAGGCTCATTTTCCGTTCTATGCCCGTTCCCGATTCTAAGCCCGATCTTTCACGAGCTACAAGAGAGGGTCTATTTGGTCACTATGCCTGTGGGTGGTCCCGCTTTTATCTGGGATTTTCTTTCTCAAGCCAGCTAGATCAAAGACGGCTAGGGCAGGCACAGGTTAATAGCTAGGTCTAGGTTGTTAAAGGGTTAGGTCAAGGTCAAAAGCTGGGGCAGTGGAAGTTTTCCTTTCTGGGAGTTATGTTCCATCCCTACCAGTAATCTATAGGTATTTCCCTGAAAGAGCTAATGATAATAGATAGATTTATCTTAAGATTCTAGAGAATAAATAGCTTTGTTCCCCTTCGCCTATCTAATCGTCTTTCTCTACAGGAGACTACTCTACTAGTATACTTATTCAGCTGGGGCGGTATCTTTTTAGTCAGTTTCAGGCCAGGCCCTTGCTTATGGATAAGCCGTAGTTGTCCCTCCAAATGCGGAAACCTATACAGTTTGAGTGCTGAGCCCTGTGCTGTCCTCGGAAAGAAAAAGGCTTAATTAAGGAGGGATCTCCTCTAGTCGAGCTACTTCATTTCTCTAGTTATTACCGTCGAGGTATACTGTCTTATAAAAAGTCCGAAATTGCCTATCGGCTCAGTTAGTTACACCAACCCTTTGTCTACGACAAACTTCGCTCTGTCATCTTTTCAGCGCATTATTCGGTTAACCCTTTTTTCATTTGGTAATATTTCCTTAACTTAAGGCAATGAACACTTCCACCTAAAGGCTTTCATCAGCTACCAACCTCAAGGTAGCTTTGCTCTCCTCCATCGCTCAACCGTTGCAGCCTAGCCTCCAAAGAAAGAGGTCTTCTACGAGAGAAGAAAGCATGTAGAAGTCGCCGCCTTACTCACTTAGGGCACTTTCTTGGGGAAAAGGTGATTGCCGGAATTCTCTTAGGAAGACCAACCATTAGAGGTGAAGATCAAGTGCCGATCTCTTCACGAAGGGATTGGGAAAGGCTATCCTTTTTCTTCTCACTCGCCGCAAACAGGAAATGAGTGAGTCTCGATACCAGGCCAGAGAGATGAAATGATCGATATCCATTCTCCAGGATAAGATGTAGAAGTGATTCTTTGATTCTTCCGTATAATAAATTATAAAAGAGAGGCCACTATCGTGATTGAGACTGAGCCGGGCGAGAGGGAGAGATGGAAGGCCTATACTTCTTAACCTTTGATTCCCATTACTCCTTTTTCATTTCGCCCTTGAAGCGCTTTGTCTTTTCTCTGATGTTAGAAGCCAGAGATAGCCTTCTTGCGATCTTTGATCATTTTATGCTTGCATCCGCCTATTAGATAGATAAGGGGGGAAGGGCTGTTGAGAGTTCAAATTGGAGGGGTGGAGAAGATTATGCTTATGATATTATCAATTTGCATGAGTGGAATCAAAATGAAGATACATATAGAGATGGGCTGGAAAGCTGCCTACCTGCGAAAGCCGAATAGATCTGATTGGAAAGCTCACAGTCATCGTCCAAATCTCTTGAAATTCCAAAACTCCCCCCGGATGGAGCTCTTTCAGAATCTATTATTGGAGGTGAAAGCAAGGGCATAGGAATCGAGAGAAGGCAATCGCAGTTGCATTTCTCGAGCTTGGGATTGTTGAGCGAAGTTCTCATGAAGATGAAGGGCATTCCAGATCGGATGTACATGAGTCAGATCTCTTACTTGAGCTTGAGGATTGAAGCACAGATGTAAAGGGAGGTAGAGGTTATCCAACTGACCAGCAGCTGATCTTTGCAGAGCCACTCTTCATATGATATGCGCTTTGAAACCTTGACAGCAGATCCATCGGCCCCCATTCGCCTCACCTACACGGAAAAGCTAGTAAGCGTACTCAATAACCGTTCTTGTCTCGCACTAACTAGCTGGCATTTGGAAGCTGAATCCTACTTTCGAAAAGGAGATACTTTACTTGCAAGATCTGCATCGATGGTAATAGGTCCGAAAAGGCCTACGCTCATTTCTATGTATCGGTTCCTTCTTCGGCTTCAGTTATAAGGGGGAAGTCATTCTTTCTACTAATAAACTACTCTTGCCTTTCACTCTTCTTCTCTTCCTTGTCTCTCTTCTTTTGAATCCCCGGTTTAAGAGTCCCCGAAAGTAGGAGCTCCCTTTAAAGAATCATTGTAAGCCGGGTTCTATCTTGTTTTCCCTTGGAGTTCCTCCTGCTCTGCATCTAAAGGACGCAGGTTTGTAGCACGTACCTCAACCAATCCCTCTTTCATTTCACCCCCTCTGCTTCTCCTTACCCGGAAGCTCAAGTTCTTATCAGTCAAGGTCTCTATCTGCGAAGTTAGCTAGTAGTTATAGCCCGCTGCTGTAAGCTATAGTAAGCTCGGTATCTCGTATTTTTTAGCTGTAAAGCTATAGCAGCTATGAGTTATGAGCTAGTAAGCTACCTTCCTTTCTTTAGTTATAGAGTTTTCTCGGAACATCGTCCGTTCCTACCGGACTCTCTTCTTATTGTCACTGATCTCTTTCCGTCGTCTGTTTGTTTAATCTCCTGTCCTGGTGAAGTTCTACCTGTCGTTGTGCTCTTTGTCCAAGATCATTTTGGTCTGGCCAAAGGGTCGGAAAGTGCTTGGTAGCACGCACTATCCAGTCAAGGGGTACCAACCGGGGGGAACCTTGTCTTGATATAGTTAGGTTCCCGATGGTAAATACCAAAGAACTATTCAGGGCGTACATTCCCCATTATAAATCTATACCTTTCAAACTGGGGTTTAGATTTAGACCATCCTGGTCATCCGGTCCAAACAAACACCTACAAGAACTCGTTAAGGGAAGCGTGTTGACCGTTCCCCTCGTCACAGGCGCTTACACGATTGATGGCGATTTTCCACATTTTGGGAGTCGACGCGACGGCGTGTTTGACGCTCACCAAACCCGAAACTCTCGCGCGGATTGGACGTTCTTGGTTCGCACCGCAGTATGTATATCCAGGCAGGGAGCTTCCGATTGAATCCATCTTCTACTTAAAAGAGAATAATCCTAAAATAGCATATATATATAGATATATATATATTATAGGCTAGTGAGCAGAATGAATCAACACTAGCCCTATGAGTTTAGTTGTCATCATCCCATGACTTCTGTTGGTCTAACCGGCCCACCACTCCCGACGCATTTCCGGGAATCACCAGGACGATAAGTGAAGCAAGCAAACGTCTCATTTTGTTTATTGCGAGGTTCAGAAAGGGGCGGAGCTTGAAAAGCGAAGCGAGCCTTATTGAAAACTAAAAGTGCTAGTTGTGGGGCGCTAGTCGCTCGCGCTTCCGTTTTTCAGCTGGCTGCTAGTTGTAGCGCGCATTTTACTAATAACATAGAAAGTCAAGGCTTGGAAGCAAGCTACCAGCGCCTATCGGCGAGAACTGGGCTTGGTTAGTAGTGCCCGCCCATTCTGTCTCGCCGGCAGGGCAGGGCGAACGGGGACCGTCGAAGAAGTGCCTCAACGCGCCGCAGCCACTACTTCACCTCCTTTTTTGCAATTATGAACTCCACGGAACTTTCTCGATTCCAACGCAACTTTTCCTTTTGGTCAGCTGTCCCGTCCCCGCTAATCAGAATCAGAACTGCCCGCTGATTTTAGAAGAAGGTATAACCTTTCTTTAGAACTATTGGGGAGCTCTTCTCGGGCGGCGAGCTCCTGGATTTTAAAATCAATCGACAAGAGCTTTTCCGCCGAGGCGGACTCACCATTAAGAAGGGCCCAAGCGTTGTCATAGAGGGGCCGTTGGACACTTCTATCACCCCCTCCCGATAGAAAAATTCCTAGTTTCACTCCCCACCGAAAAGAAAAGAGGGTGTCCACTGGCTCAGGGGCAGGCTCAGGAGCAGGCTCAGGGGCAGGCGGCGCAGCCTCCGCAGGTGCAATCTCTGCTTGTTGTTCCGCTTGAGGAATGGCTGCCGGAACAGGAGTTGTGCCCGAAGCCACCTTTCTTCGTACTGAAGAAGGCCCTTCTCCATCCACCGGATCCGCTTTTCTTTTTATCGAAGCGTCCGGGCTCTCGCTAGCGAGAGTTGGCGCACCCCCGTCTCCTTGAGGGCGGGCCCCAGTGGATGAGGTTGATTGGTCGGGGGGCCTGTCGGCAGGGGCCCGTTCTGTTGAGGGTTCGGAAGCGGCTTTTCCCTCCGTGCTTGAGGAGCAGTTGAGGTACTGTTTCCAACCCTCTGAGTCGGAAACAGAAGAATCAGAACCGCCGGGATCATCATCATAATACAACACGTAGAGGAAACGGCCCCTACGGCTATCAAGTGAAAGACCGAATTTCTGACTAGCACGACCACGAAAATAGTGAAAATAAAATATAGAGAAGGAGATTCAAGAGGAACATGAATAGCAAAGGCATATTTTTTTTTTCTCCAATAAAGCCATCGATAGAGAAAGATCAAAACCAACATAAAAAATCGTAAGAAAGAGGCAGTAAAATGAAGTTATCTGACAAAGAGGACCTGGTCCTCGTGCCATACGAATCAGTACTGAGAAGCATGTGCCCATCACTCCAGTAATGGCACCGAAGCGAATGGCAAATTGCTCAAGTGGGCTGTTAATTTCCGTTGGGAGTTAGGGCTTTCCGCGGAAGGGGCCTCGGAACCCCCCACCCGAACCTTTCTTAAGACCACCAAGCCCTCTCGAATGAGTTCTACTTTTTTAGCTTTCAACAAGCCCTCTCATCCTTATCTGTCGGGGAGTATCACACCGAGATCTAATCCTGCTTTCGTTGGTTATCTTCGACTGATGTGTGTGGTTCATTCTCACGAGAGTAGCCCACGTCCAATGGCTCTTTGAAAGCGCTACGCCCCTGTACAAAAAAGGAAAGAAAGGATGCCTGCACAATTTTGACTCCCTTTCAGTCTTCAAGCACTCTACTAAGCCTTCTTAGCCAACTATTAGTGGAATCAAAAATAGATCTTAAACATGGTCATATCTTCGTTATCCCAATAGTCAAAGACTGGTTGCAGATGTTCTTAGTTAGGCCAGCAGGTTCGTACATGAGTAGAACTATTGGGAGGCCTTACGCGGGCTATTTGTGCTTGGTTGACCAATGGATCTTTCTTTCTCTAGGGTTTGTGGGAATATGTTAGGAAGGAAGAAAATCTCTCCTCGAAGAGTTGATGGTTGTTTCACAATTCCATCTCTACTGCAGAACCGGACATGAGAGTTTCTTCTCATCCAGCTCCTTGCGAATGAAATGATTAAAAAGAAAATATACATATGAATAATATACTGAATCTTGGGATTCTTTGATATTTCACCTAATCTATTTATTAGATTTAAAATGTGTATCTTTTTTATTTGTCTATCTTATATAGATAATTATTTCTATTTTTAGTTTGAGTCTATTTTTAGATAATGTTCTTTAAATGTTATAACAAGTCTGTATTTATTATGATTATTAGATCAGATCGCTTAAAATTTAGAAATCAAATAATATAAAAATCTTCGCGGGCGAATATTTACTCTTTCAATATTTACTTCATTTGTAGGGTTAACCCATGACCTCTCAGAATAAATGGATTGTCTCTTGGTTCGTTTCGCCATCCTACCCTCATTAAGATTCGTTTTCAATAAAATCTTATATATTCATAGGTTCCATCGTTCCCATCGCTTTTCGATTAATGGTTAGGTCTTTACAATGGAGCCCCTAATGAATTTGTTTTTGAGTCAATGTTCTTAGTCTTTCTTGGCCCGAGGCTCTTGATTTTTTTGTTCTATGAACGGGATTCATTTAATTATGAATCAATCGATATTGATGCTTTATTACATTGGCTTTTATGATATGACCTATAGACCTTACACATATTGGAATCCTATATCATTGATATTCTTTTTCTCTCTTTCTCTCATCCTTCCATTTATCTGCATAATTTTCTATTTTGCTTTACAATTCATAATCAGATTGGTTTTTCGTTTTTTTATGCAAAAAAGATTTCAATTGCTACAATGAAATGACCAATAGATTCTATCTTGACTTTGACTGCTTTTTTTGATCCAGATAATGTGAAGCGATGAGTTGGTTATAAATTATATATTTATACTTATTAATTCATTAGTTC